AATTAGAAATAGTGATGAAGCACATGTTGTTACAAGAACAACTTTTACAGAAGAGATTACGACAGCTTCAGGTTTAATTTTAGAAGGAGTAGGGGCAAGTATAACAACATCAACAGAAGTAATCTCAGTAGGGTTGGGGGGTATAACAACATTGATCGAAAATAATTATTTAATTTTAATAAATTCAATAAATGAGGGTTTTTTAACGTTAAAAACAAATTTAAATAATTTCCAAACTTTAAGTTTAAATAACTTCAACGCGATTGAAAAGCGGTTAAATAATTTTATTGAAACTTTTAAATCTAAATTAAATGAGGTTTTAAATGATTGGTATAAAAAACATAATAAAAATATTTTAATTAAAATAAGCGATTTTAGAACGAATTGTTGGTGAAAGCTATATTAAATATGATGCTAATTATAGTTATTTACCTACTATTATATTTAGATACAAAACAAAAAATATATTAGATAAACGTAAATATTCACAAATAAAATTAAGGTTAAATTATAAAACAGAAGATATAACAACTGAATTAGTTAATGAATTAAAATTAAAAATAAGATCAATTTCTAATATTACATATATTTGTGGAAATGTACGATGCAATTACGTAGGAGAAAAACGTTTATTTAAAATAACGGTTTTTAGTAATTCAAAAGAAACAACAATAAATTTATTTAAACATTTAATTCCATTAACAAACACTAACTATTTAAAAGTAAATTTTTCGTTTACGGAAAATTCAAGAAGAAATCATAATCTGAGACGTACTACACCATTAGCAGATGTTAAAATAAATAAATTTAATGATTTTGCTGAAATTGAAATGGCTTTGAGCTCAGCTTATTTACAAGTAAATGGGTTGGAAAGACAAATAAAATTATTTTAATTATTAAATCTAATGTAGTATAGATCATTAGATTTAATAATTAAAAAAAGTAATTATTCTGAAGTTTCAGTAGCTAATTCAATGCGCTCTTGAAGCTCCTCGGGCGTTAATGCTTTTATGTATCTTTGCGTTGTATCTAAACGCGCATGCCCAATCATTTGTCTTGCTAGTTCGATGTCTTTTAATGTTTTCCAATAATAATTAATTAATCCATGACGAAAACTATGAGACGTAATACGTTTTCCAGCCTCTTTAAATTGAGGTATTTCTTTTAATATATTATTAAATTCATGAGTTAGAGTTGAACGACTTAACGGTTGTTTATTTTTTTTAGATGAAAAAACATATATCTCTAATGCAGTAGAATTCATATATTCATTAATATCTTTAGATTCAAAATTAACTAAAATGCCGTTAGACTGTAATAAATATTGTACGTCTAAAAGTCTATTTCTTAAAATATATCTTTTTTTCTTTTCTATGTAAGCTTTTTTATTAACTGGACCGGCTTTTTTTCTAGAAAATTGTAAATAATGTTTTGTAATAAGTATAACAATTTGGTTAAAATCAAATTCAAGCATTTCAGAAATACGGCCACCGGTTAAAAATAATAGTGTACTAAGTAATCTAAAACGGGCTTTTTTTAATTCTGAGCCTTGATAATCGTTGGTTATATAATCAATAATAATATTATAATCATTTTCTAAAATTGCATCGTTTTCTTGACGTTTTTTACGTTCTTGACGCTTTTTACGTAAATCTAAATTTTGATTTTAAAGGGTATTTAAATAATCCTTTAAGATGAACCAGAACTTCCTCCGTAAAAAGATTGTAAAAATCGCTCTTTATATTAAAATTCGATTTTGAAGGTTTCACAGGTAGCCATCTAAGGTACTCCCTATATAAGTCCGTACATAAAATATACGGGATTGGTGTCAAGATTTTCTTCAAATTCTTCCCTAAATTTTTTTATTTGCACGCTATGTTTATCATTTTTAAAGATATATTCCTTTTTTAGAACCATATCTGTTTCAATCAAACTAATAAAGTTATCTGGAAAAGAGTTATTTTCATTGATTGAATAACCCATATACATCTCACTAAGTATACCTTGTGCTGAACCATCGGATCCTTCTTTGATCTTAAAGTTTTCATTCATGTCAGCAGTAAAAAATTCATTGGAATATAAAAAATCAAGGTACTTTATTCTAAACTGATCGGTCTTTATATCTTTTATACCTTGGTAAGGGAGAACTTTATTAAAAAAATTTAAATAAATATACTTCATTGCTTCTAAAAACTTATATCCGACCAGCTTTTGCAGAGGTTTCATATGTAGAGATAACTTGACTTTTTCCTCTAAAAATTGTCTAATTGGTCCGGTAGAATTTAAATTTATGTGTAATGTTGAATCCCCATAAATTAAGTTATCCCGTAAAGAATAAATATAATTCCTATTTTTGTAACAGAAAAAAACCAAACTGGGACATAATTTTGAATACTAGTAATTAAGTTATTTACCCAATCACTATATTTTTGGTTAAAGTAATATATCGTACTTTCGACATCTCCATAAAATTTTTTTACAAATTTAACAAGAACTGGTTCATCAATGAACAAGTTCTTGATGTACGGATATCCTAAATAGAATAAATATGCGATAAATAACAAAAGTCTAAATCGACTAATTATAAATTTAAAGAGTAGACCAATAATTTGTAAAAATGGTTTTAACCAAGCTGCTAAAAATAAAACTCCCCCTGCGACACTAACAACATCTTTCGAATTCTTAAACAACCACTTTTTTATTTTCCCAACCTAATAGTAATAAATTAAAATATATTAATAGAATAGTTGGACTAAAACATAAAATAGGTAACTATAATTTCAAATATAAATTTCTTCTTAATAAATATAGAACAAAAACTGGTACGCTTTTAAATTACAATGAAAATATTAATAAACTTGTTTATACAAATACTCCAAAACTCCCACAATATGGGTTTTTATTAGACCGTTGTAAACCTAGTCAAAATTTTAATTTAAAAAGTAATCCATATAGTGATAATATTACAGTCGAATGTTCTACTCGATTAACACCTTTTTTAAAAGGTAAATTATTATATTGTCTCGATTCTAATCAATTATGGATAAAACTTAAATTAATATAAAAAAGAAAATTATAATAATTTACTAGTTATTTATATAGTTATTAAATTATTCTTTTTATACATATATATATATTTAGCCTTCTAGCGGAGTCGAACCGCTAACCTTCGGTTTACAAGACCGATACTCTACCAATTGAGTTAAGAAGGCTATAATTAATTTTTAATATAATTATAATAATATTATAATTATATTAAAAATTAAAATAAAAACAACTAAACTAATTTATTTTTATTTTAATTTATTTTTATTTTAATTTATTTTTCAATTAGATTTATTGACTTAATATCTGGCGAATGAATTGGAAAAATTCTTTCAATACCAATACCCTTTGATAATCTTCTAACTGTAATAGTTGAATTTAAACCGGCTAAATGTTGAGATATTATTTTACCACTGTAAGATTGAATTCTTTTTTTATTACCTTCTTGAATTAAAACATCGATTGAAACAATATTCCCAATTTTAAACAAAGGTAAATCTAATTTTAAATAATCTGATTCAATATCTTTAATTAATTTCTTTAATTTCATTTTTTTTTTTTTTTATAAATTAAAATGTTATTCTAAAATTTTAGAAACTACACCGGCACCAACAGTACGCCCCCCTTCACGAATTGCAAAACGCATATTATCTTCGATAGCAATAGGTTGAATTAATTCTACAACCATTTTTACTCGATCTCCCGGAATTACCATTTTTGTTTCAGATCCGTCGTCTGCTGTAAAGTTTTCAATTTTACCTGTAACATCGGTTGTTCTAACATAGAATTGAGGTCGGTAACCTGGAAAAAATGGAGTATGACGGCCACCTTCTTCTTTTGTTAAAACATAAACTTGTGCTTCAAATTTTGTATGAGGTTCAATTGAATTTGGGGCAGCAATTACCATACCTCGTTGTATTTCATCTTTTTGAACACCACGAAGTAGTACACCTACATTATCTCCGGCAACTGTTTCATCTAAAGTTTTTTGAAACATTTCTAATCCAGTAACTGTTACATTTTTTGTGTCTCCTAATCCAACAAGGTCTACTGTTTCATTTGTTTTTAAAACACCACGTTCAACACGTCCAGTTGCAACAGTTCCACGACCAGTAATAGAGAATACATCTTCTACTGCCATTAAGAATGTTTTATCTGTTTCACGTTCAGGAGTTGGAATATAGCTATCAACCTCTTTCATTAACTCATAGATTTTATTAACCCATTTGTTATCAGAAACTTCAGTATTTTCAATTAAAGCTTCTAATGCTAATAAAGCTGAACCTGTTACAATAGGTACTTCGTCACTTGGAAATTCATAAGCTTCAAGTGTTTCTTGAACTTCTAATTGAACTAATTCTAATAATTCAGGATCATCTACTTGATCCTCTTTATTTAAAAAAACAACAATACTAGGAACACCTACTTGCTTAGCTAATAATAAATGTTCTTTTGTTTGTGGCATAGGACCGTCAGCACCAGATACAACTAGAATAGCACCATCCATTTGGGCTGCACCTGTAATCATATTTTTAACATAATCAGCATGACCAGGACAATCAACATGAGCATAATGACGATTTTCTGTCTCGTACTCTACGTGCGCTGTGTTAATAGTAATTCCTCGTGCTTTTTCTTCAGGTGCAGAATCAATTTCATCATATTTTTTACCCGTTTTACCACTAAATTTCTGTAATGCCATAGTAATAGCAGCAGTTAATGTTGTTTTACCATGATCAACATGACCAATAGTTCCAATATTAACATGTGGTTTTGATCTTTCAAATTTTTCGCGAGCCATAGTTTTATACTTTTTTAAATAAAAAGGTTTTTTAATTTTTGCTTGATTTAGTATTAATAAAAATTAATTAGATATTTAATTTTTAAAAAGAAGCTTTTCTATATATTACTACCAAGAAGATTTAGATAATCCAGGTAGTAAACAATTATGAGCCATTTCTCTTAAAATATGGCGAGATAATCCAAAATTTCTATAATAACCTTGTGGACGTCCTGTAATTAAACAACGATTATTAAGTCTAGTAGCAGAACTATTTCTAGGTAGTTTTTGTAATTTATTATATAAATTTATTTTTTCGTCTAAAAATTTTTCTTCTTTTATTTTTATTTTTAAATTTTGACGTTTTATTTTATATTTATCAACTAATTTTTCACGTTTTTTTTGACGTGCAATTAAACTTTTTTTTGCCATTTTTATTTTAATAAATGATAATATAATTTATGAATTATATTATAGAATATATAAGAAAAAATATCTTTATTTTATCTTATATATTATTTTAATAATATATTAAATATTAGTCAAATTTATACATTATTTTAATAATATATATATTAGCGGAGTAGGGGAATCGAACCCCTAGCTTCAGCTTGGAAGGCTGAGGTATTACCACTATACGAACTCCGCTTTTTTATAAATAGTATACACATATTTTATAAATAAAATAACTTTTTGTCAAGTAATTAAGTTTTTGGAATATTTGAATTTTAATAAAAAAAAAATTATAATAGTTAAAAAATCGGGCTGTTTCTCCCATTTTTTTATTAAAAATATAAAAATGAAACAAAATAATTTAATTTTATTTTTTATTTCAAGGAGTTAAAAAATGGCAGGGACTACAGGAGAACGCCCGTTTTCAGATATTTTAACAAGTATTCGTTATTGGGTTATTCACAGTATTACAATTCCTTCTTTATTTATTGCTGGGTGGCTATTTGTAAGTACTGGTTTAGCTTATGATGTTTTTGGTACACCGCGTCCAAATGAATATTTTACAGAAGATCGTCAAGAAGCTCCATTAATTACAGATCGTTTTAATTCATTAGAACAAGTAAAACAATTATCAACAATTAATTAAAAAAATAATTTAATATAAATTATTTTCAAATATTTTTAACAATTTATTAATTATGTCATCAAAAAAATCAACATATACTTATCCAATTTTCACTGTTCGTTGGTTATCTGTGCATGCTTTAGCTGTACCTACAGTTTTCTTTTTAGGTGCTATTACAGCTATGCAATTTATTCAACGTTAATATAAATTTTATTATTTAAATAATAAAATTTATTTAATTAGTTTTTTTTCTTTTTATAAAAGAAAATAATTTTATTATGAAGGATTTTTAAGGTTATGAATAAACCAAACCCAAATAAACAAACTGTAGAATTAAATCGTACAAGTCTATACTGGGGTTTATTACTTATTTTTGTATTAGCTGTTTTATTTTCAAGTTATATTTTTAATTAATATTAATTAAAAATAAATTATTATAATAAAAATTTTGTTTATTATTATTTAAAAAATAATAAAACAAAAATTAAAATGAAGGTTAAATAAATGTCAAATACTGGAACAACTGGACGTATTCCTTTATGGCTTGTAGGTGTTGTAGTGGGAATTGCTGCTATTGGTTTATTAGCCATTTTCTTTTATGGTTCATATTCAGGTTTAGGATCATCTCTTTAATATTTTTATATTTTATTTATTAAAAAATTTAATTTTTTGATTTATATTATTAGTATTCAGTATAGTTGTTAAAAAATAATATTTATATTAAAAAAATATTTTAGTATGACTTTTTTATTAGCAAAATTACCTGAAGCATATGCACCTTTTGATCCCATCGTAGATGTATTACCTATCATTCCGGTATTTTTTTTACTTTTAGCTTTTGTTTGGCAAGCTTCAGTAAGTTTCCGTTAATTAAATTAATATAAATATATATTTATATTAATTCATTAATTGTAATATTTATTTCTATTAATAAAATAGATATAATAATTTTAATAAATTAAACTAAAAAAAAAAAATGAATTTCGAAATTATACTTCAATTGACATCATTAGTATTTATTGTTGCTGCAGGTCCATTAGTTATTGTATTGTTATCAACACAAACAGATAATGGATTATAAAAATTTAATTTAATTATTTAGTTAATAAATAATTAATATATAAAAAATAAATTAAAAGGAAAAATTATGATTTTAGAAAACCAAATTTTTATTGCTTTATTTATTGCATTAATTAATGGTATTTTTGCTGTCCGTTTAGGAATTGCTTTATACAAATAGATTATTTTAATAATAAAAATAAAAAATTGAAAGTTTAGTTTTTATAAATATTATAATATTTATAAAAACTAAATATTTATTTAATAAGAATCGGGATGACAGGATTCGAACCTGCGGCCACCTGTACCCAAAACAGGTGCGCTACCAAACTGCGCTACATCCCGGAATAAACTTTTTATATATAGTATATAGTATATAATCTTTTATACTATTATCAAATAATATAATTTTTTTTTATATAATTTTTTATACTATATCAAGAATTATATAAAAAAAATTATATTAATAATTAACTATTCAATCATAGCATGATACGTAGCTACAGTTGATGGTGAAATTTTATTTAAATAACGAAAAATCCAATATTTAAATATAGTGTCTAATAAAACAGGAAATGTAGCAACAAATAAAAAAATAAAATTCTCGTTTGGTGGAAAACCAAATCGATTTAAAAAAAATTCTAAAAATAATTCCCAACCACGAGGTGAATGAAAACCAACTAAAAGATTAGTACTTAAAATTAGTAAAGCTGATTTTAAAGTATCACTTAAACTATAAATAAATTCAACTAAAAAAGATTTAAAAATAATAATTTGTGGTTTTAAAACAATAATAACTAAAGTTAAAGTTCCAAATGTAATTAAATCCCCAAAAAAATTAGTTAGTGCTTCAATACTTTTTTGATTATAATTATTTGCTAAATCTAATGTTTTTTTTTGAATTTGAGATTTTAAAATTACTGGAAATTCTAATGCATTAAAACCTGTTTCATAAGTAGCCCAATTAGGTGTTTCATATCGTGTAGGAGTTAAAAAATAATCAAAATATAGGACCTCTTCGAAGTCTTGAAGCTCAGTTAAAGCCTCTTTTTCTAAATAAGAATTTAAAAATATATCATCTTGCTGTTTATTCCATAAATAATCAGTTAAAGGAATTAAAATAAAAGTTTTAGCTAAAAAGTTTATTATTAATGGAATAAAAATTAAACTTAATAATGATTGTAAAGAAACTAAAATCTGATATCTAGAAATACGGAACTCTTCAATTACTAAATTATTAGAATTTTGAAAAAGTTGTGTTAAAAATCTATTTAAAGTTCTAATGATAGATCGTGGTATAATTCCAACAGGTTCAATAGAACGGGGAAGTTTTGTTTTACTTTTAAAACGAATATTATTGTTATTATACATATAAAATTATAAAAACTAAAAATATTTATTTCTAACTTTTAAAACTAAAAGTTAGAAATAAATTTATTAAATTAAGTCTTTTTGCAAAAATTGCGCTAATTCAGCAGCTAATACTTCGATTTCTTCTAATGTCATTGGTTGCCCAACTCGTGTTAGTGGAATTTGTCTTTGACCCTTTACACAAAGATAAATAGTTCTGCGAGGATTTAAACCATCTTTTAATTCTAGACGAATCGCTGTAACCTCATCAATTGGATAAGTTAAATCAATACGTCTATTTTTTCCTGGGAAACCCCAGCGAAAAATTCGAACTATACCATTTTGTTTATCAAAAATATTAAATCCGCCACCAACACTCCATAAAATAGTTAAACCTAGGTAACAACTGAAAAGAATTCCTAATAAACCATAAAAACACATTACTAACCCTTGAGGGAAAAAAATAATATTATCTGCATGAATTATTGGTAATAGATTTATATTAAAATAACTTGATAAACCAGTTAATAAAAAATCTATACCCCCAATAGCGCAAATAATAGCCCAAATATAATTACTTGTTCTTCTTGAACCAACGACAACATAACGACGAATTAAATTACTACTCATAAATTTTTTTTTAGTTTATTTCAGGAATATAGCCTAATTTTTTGTACGGGGCTTGTCTATTAAAATTCATTATTTCATATAATGCATTTTTTAAAAAAGATCTTGGTATAATTAAATCAACTAAACCATGGTGCAATAAATATTCTGAAGTTTGGAAATTATCAGGTAATTTTTCTTTAAGAGTTTGCTCAATTACACGTCGCCCCGCAAAACCTATAACTGCATTTGGTTCTGCAATAATTAAATCTCCTAACATAGCAAAACTGGCAGTTACACCACCTGTTGTAGGGGAAGTTAAAATTGAGATATATAATAATTTTGCGCAAGATTGATGTATATGTAAAGCAGCAGAAATTTTTGCCATTTGCATTAAACTTAAAATACCTTCTTGCATTCGAGCACCCCCAGATGCACAAACTAAAATAAGCGTTAAACCTTTTTTAGTTGCGTATTCAATTAATCTAGTTATTTTTTCGCCAACAACAGACCCCATACTACCGCCCATAAAATCAAATGCCATAACACCTAAAGCAACCGGAACATTATTTATAAGCCCTGTTCCTGTTTGAATAGCATCTTGAAAACCTGTTCGTTTTTGAGCTTCTTGTAATCTATCTGGATAATTTTTTTTATCTTTGAATTTTAAAGGATCACATGGTGAAATTGTTTCATATAGTGGACGCCATGAACCTGAATCAATTAAATTTTCAATTCGATCAGTACTATTAATTCTTAAATTAGATCCACATTCAATACAAACATAATGCTGTTTTTTAAGGTGCTTTATATAAAGAATAACACCACAGTAATCGCAACGAGTCCATAATGCGTTATCATTAGAATTATTTATTTCTAAATTATTTTTTTCTAATTCTTGTTTTGAAATAGATGAATTATTTATTAATAATTCTTGTTTACGTTTTTTTTTTACCCAAGCTAAAATTGACATATTTTTTTTAACTCCTATACTTTTTTTGTTATATAAAAAAACTAATAATTAAATTATTTTAATACTGATGAAGCTATTTGATCAACTAAGCCGTATTGCTTTGCTTCATGAGCAGACATAAACTGATCCCTATTTATATCTTTAGATATTCGAGCTAATGTTTGCCCTGTTCTATTCGAATAAATTGAAACAACTTCATCACGAATTCTTAGCATTTCTTCTGCTTCTGATAATACAAGTGAGGTTTGACCTTGACTACCACCCGCCGGTTGGTGAATCATAATTCTACAATGAGGTAAAGCTAATCGTTTTCCACGAGTTCCTCCAGCTAAAACTAAAGAAGCCATTGATGCTGCTGTTCCAATACAAATTGTAGTCACATCTGATTGAATATAATTCATAGCATCATAAACTCCAATACCACATGTTACTGAACCACCCGGAGAATTAATATAAAGAAATATTCCTTGAGATTTATCTTCTGCATTTAAATATAACATAATACCAATTAATTGATTTGCTAATTCATCATCTAAATCTTGACATAAAAATAAAATACGATCTCGGTATAAACGATTATATAAATCAACCCATTGAGCTGTTTCTTCTCCAGGTAAACGATAAGGTACTTTTGGAACACCAATAGGCATAATTTTTAATAAAAAAAATAATATTAACATTTCAGTTGTTTATTTAATTATAATTTTTTTTTATAAAAATGCAATTTTCTATATGCCAGGAACCAGAATCGAACTGGTGACACTAAGATTTTCAATCTTATGCTCTAACCAACTGAGCTATCCCGGCTTTATTATTATTATAGTATACTAAATATTTTTTGTCAATTATCTATATTTTATATAAGCTTTAAAGCTTATATAAAATATAGATAATTAGAATTTATATTTATTGTATTTAAAATAAACCTAAAGTTAATGAAATATCAATTGGTAATGTTGCACCAATACCTAACCAAATTGCTGCTACTGTACCGATTAAAAAAACAGTTGTAGCTACAGGTCTACGGAATGGGTTTTGAAATTTATTAATGTTTTCAATAAACGGAACTGTGATTAAACCTGCAGGAACAGCTGCCATTAATAAAACACCTAATAATTTATTTGGAACTGTACGTAGTAATTGGAAAGTAGGGTAAAAATACCATTCTGGTAAAATTTCTAATGGTGTTGCAAATGGGTTTGCAGGTTCACCAATAGCTGCTGGATCTAAAACCGCTAAACCAATAACACACGCGAATGTTCCAAAAATAGTAACTGGGAACATATATAATAAATCATTAGGCCAAGCAGGTTCACCATAATAATTGTGTCCCATACCTTTAGCTAATTTTGCTCGTAATACTGGATCTGTTAAATCGGGCTTTTTAATAACAGCCATTTTTATCTCCTTATTTTAAAATATAATATATTTAATTTTTTATAATAATTTTTTCTCTATTTAGATATTAACAATAATAATTAATAATTAATTATTATTGTTAATATAAATAAGTTTTTATAGTGGACCAGAAATACCTTGTTTACGGATCATTAAGAAATGCATTAACATAAATACTGCAGTTAATAATGGTAAGACAAAAGTGTGTAAACTATAAAAACGTGTTAGTGTTGCTTGCTAAAAATATTTTTTATATTTTGTGGACCATATCATTAATTTTTTACTTATTTAGTTATTTAGTTATAATGTAATTTAGTTTAAACTTGGTCATACCAAGCATAACAAAAATCAACCCAGGCTTTATAGTTTAATGTTTTTTTTTCTGCTAAATAAGCATTTAAGCTTTTTAACATAAAATACTTTTTTAAAAGAAAAACACGTTTTTTTTTTGAACTTCTAAGGGGATATTTTTTTGTATATTCGATAAATTGTGGTATATTAGTTATACTAATTGTGTAAATATGTGTTTGATAACGAATATCTTTTCCAACTTTTCTAATTGTTCCAAAACCAAAAGCGTTTTTAAAAATTACTATGTTTTCCAAATACTTATTGGAAATTGAAATTTCAATTTGATGGTTACCGCGAGCGTTACTTAAGCGTTGAACTTTCCCAAATACGCCACTTTTTATTGAGTCATCTTTAGAACTTTTATTAACACAGATACAAATTGTACCATCTGCATCAAAAAAACCGGAAATATAACCATTATTTGAAGTTAATTTTAAAGCTTCTATATAAGGTATATTAAAATGTAAACAAATTTTTTTAAATTGTTGAACCCGGATTGTATTACGGATATTACCATTAATTCTATTTATCAAGTCAAACATACCTTTTTTATGACTTAATCTATATCTTATTGCTAAACTCTGGCTACGAAGTTTTATATGTCCACCCAGTTTATTTTTTATTTGATTTAATAAATTTTCATCCTTAAGCGGCATAGTAATTTCTAATACAGCGACTTTATTTTTTTGAATCGCTAAATATCCATCACCATCAATAACTCCTGCTAACCATTGATTCCATTTTAATTCTTCAATATCATAAGTATTGGTCTTATTTTCTATTAAGCACATTTTTATAATAAAATAATATTATAAGAAAAAAACTAGAAGGCGTATGGTCTCTGAGGTTTTTACCCTACGCTATTATGTATAGTTTTTATTTAAAAGCGTTTATAAAAGTAAATTACCTGCTGATTACTTTTTGTAAACATTATTTTTTTATATTATAAATAATAATGTTTAACATTTATACAAATTATTACCAAATTGGGACTTATATGTATTATAAATATTAATTTATTTATGATATTTTTTTTGCCACTTACATCAAAACAACAATATATAATATTATTGATTTTTAAAATTTGGTATTGTTTAAAAAAAGTTTTCCAGCATATAGCCTTCTTCGAAAAAATATACTTATATTTTATGTATATTTGTTTGGGCCAAGTTAATAACCTACACCTACACCACCACGTAATAATTCAACTAATGTTGTTCCTACAACAGGAATTGCATCAGGTACACCCGTTACAATTTTAACAGCCCAGTACCCTACTTGATCCCAAGGTAATGAATAACCTGTAACACCAAAAGAAACAGTACAAACCGCCATAGTTACTCCTGTTACCCATGTTAATTCACGAGGACGTTTAAATCCTCCTGTTAAATAAACACGACAAACATGTAAAATCATTGATAAAACCATCATAGACGCTGACCAACGATGAATTGAACGAATTAACCAACCAAAGTTTACTTCTGTCATTAGATAATTAATTGAAGCAAAAGCTTCTGCTACTGTTGGACGATAATAAAAAGTCATAGCAAAACCTGTTGCTACTTGTACTAAAAAACAAGTAAATGTAATTCCACCTAAACAATAGAATATGTTTACATGAGGAGGTACATATTTGTTATAGTCGATGTTCAATTTGTTTTCATTATATGAACACCTCTACTTCAGAACCGTACGTGAGACTTTCACCTCATACGGCTCCTGGAGATATTAGGAATTAACCTTGCGAGATCTTATTTCTGAATGTACCTTTTGATCTTGATGACAATAACGGTGTAACGCAACATAGTTGGACATTTTGTTATTTTTATTGTTTCCATCAAGGTGATTCAATAATATCATCAGATCTAAAAGGATTACCACAATGATAGCATTTGAAGTTTTGTTTTATGGAAAAAAACCAGAGTATTTTTTACTTCTTCTTTTGGTTAAACCCCAGTAGAGCCGATCGTTGTTGTAAGGCGACTTATTTCCTGCTACTGACACGTGTGCGTTTACATGAAAGGTATGCCCCGTAAATATGGACTTCATAATTTCAGTACGTTCTTTACGTTTTATTTTACTGTGTCTTTTTTTTATTTGTCCATTCTTGTATGCTCCATAGATCTATTTGTCTCATGTCGCAGTATTGATTGTAGTTCCACCATCCAGTGTAGATGGTTTTTACCTTTTCAAGTCTTTGATCGAGAGTGTATCTAGTATCTTTCATGGTTGTTTTGATTTTATTTATTAGTTGAGAACGACTTTTGGACGTTGGGTAACTCACAAATTTATTATTCTTAGCTTTTACTTTGAAGTGCCAGCCAAGAAAGTCAAAACCTTCAGTGGATTTTACTAATTTTGTTTTACTTGCTTTAACATTTAAACCTCTTTCTGATAGAAATTTATCAATTTTATTTCTAAGAAGGTTAACATCTTCATTTGGCTTTATAAAATATATTAAGTCGTCTGCATATCTTAGTCCTCGTTGGTTTATTCTTGTTTTGCATATTGTTTCATTCCAAATATCTTCAATACCGTGTAAGGCAATGTTACATAATAAGGGAGAGATTATTCCACCTTTTCCTTCAGTAGTTGTAACTCTTTCATTAAGTACACCGGCGCGTAATGCTGACCAGATGAAATTTTTGGAGTGTCTTGGAAGTTTAATCATTGACATAAGTTTGTTATGATTAATTTTATCGAAGCATTTTTCTCCAATTCTAAGATTGATTTATTATAACCATTAGAAGTAGATTGTAGATTTAGAAATATATTTGTCTGTATATCCCAGGTCGATCTTCTGGGTCTAAATCCATAGGAACCTTTTGAGGCTATTGATTCATATACAGGTTCTAAAGCATATTTTACAAGACATTGCATAGCTCTGTCTCTTATTGTAGGTATTCCCAGAGGGCGTTTTTCACCATTTGGTTTTGGGATGTATACCCTTCTCAGATTTTGATGTTTCCAGTTTTTCAGATTTTTAAGTTCATCCGCTAGTTCTAAACGTTGTTTAGGTGATAGAGAGTTTTTCCCATCAATTCCGGCGGTTTTCTTCCCCATATTTAATTGAGTGACTTGTCTTACTGCAAGATATCTTGCGCAAGGAGAACCTAATAGTAAACATTGTAGTTTGTGAACGCGATTAGTGTCATTTTCAAGATTCGCTTTATATATTCTATGTTGGAGGCGGAAAAGGTTTTTCTCGAAATTTTTCCAAGGTAAGTCTTTCCATTTCTCAACAAAATTCTCTTTTGTTGTCATGAACAACTCCTTCATTTTATATATTCTATATTCCGTCTGGCAATTACGCCATTTCCTACCCGAGGTACCATATACGAGGTTGATAGTCTCGCTACCATTTATAAATGGAGGTATATCTCGTTTTTCTTCGTTCCAAATGTTGATTGTTTGTTACCTTAGATTTTTTCAATTCGCCTATGATCTTCTCAGGACTGCATATAACACAAGCTAATTTATGCGAGAATATGATAATTATCCAACTAGCGTTCGGGCGTAAGGCTGAAGGACGACATTAAGACGCTTTTTCAGAAAATTCAGACTTAACTTAATCGTAGTAACCTATCTAGAGGCAGTGTAGTGTCTTACGTATCACTTCTGATTCCCCTGTGTCTCCCAGCTTCAATCATTTATCAGTAATTGTGGGCACTTTTGACTTCACTTCTGTCCTTAGAAGGATTGGACTGGTACGAGTACTTCACCAATATCAACATTTAGTTGTGCAAACTTCACTCTTTCTTGAATTACCATTGAGAGTATTTGAGAGGTTGCACCCTGGGTTCGTAAACCTTTTGGTTAACTTCGTCCAGGAACGAATCGCACACTTGTAATGTCGTCTGCAATTGCTTGAATTTCTAAACGTTCTTCAAACCAATCGTAAATTTTACTCATTTTTTTATAATTATTTAAATAATTTCATAAATAGACTAAACTAAATTTTATTAATTTTTTATTAATATATTTATATATATTATAAATAATATAATTATAAAAATCAATTATTATTTATAATTATACCGTATTTTTTTAAACTTTGTTTTAATTCAAATATATCGTATTTTTTAATTTTTTCTAAATTAAAAATTTTATCATTAAATATATAAAAAAAATTAGGTTTAAATGAAACTAAATCTCCAATTTTATTAATATTTATTTTTTTTAAAATAAAATAAAGACGTGAAGTTAATTCTAAATTTAAAATATCTAATTCTAAAATGTTTACTTTTAAATTTTTATTTATATATACTTTTTCTAAATTATTTTTTGTTTTATAGTTTTTAAAATTTAAATTAATATTTTTTAATTTTTTAGATAAACCATATTTTTTTGATTTTTTATTTAATATATAAGTATTTTTTAAATAAGTTTCTTTATTTTTATATAATAAACAAAAATAAATAAACTTATTTAAAAAATTACTATTCTTATAAGAAAAAATAAAATTTATGTTTTTAAATTTAATAAAATGATTGAGTAAAATATTTTTATTGTTACTTACTAAATCAATTTTTTTTTTATAAAAATAACAATTAGTTAATTTTATAATTTTTTTATTAAAATATAAAAAATTAAACTTATTGAAATATAATTTTGTTTTATATTGATTAAAAAAATTAATTTTAAATTGCTGTAAAGGTAAAAATAATTTTATTAAAATTTTAACCGTTTTATGAATTGCAGAACGGGGGTCTATAGTTCCATTTGTCCAAATTTCTAAAAATATTGTTTCTTTTTTTGTTATTGAATTTTTTATTTCTATTTTATAATTAACTTTTTTTATTGGAGAAAAAATAGCATCTATTGGAAAATAACCTATATTATTAAAACCTATTTTATTTATTTTTTCAAAATCATTATAATTATTTTTATTATTATACATTAATTTATCAAATTCAACGGATTTAAGTTTATTATCAAAAATATAATTTATTAAATTATACTTTTTTTTTTTTATTAATGAATTTGTTAATATATTAGAATTAGATAAAAATTGTTTCTTATTTAATTCTCGCTGTTTTTTCCATTTTTTATATTTATTAAATAAAAATATATTTTTCTTATTTGATAATAAATTTATTGGTTTTTGTTTTTCTAATAATTCTACTAATTTTGAGTAATTTTTTGAACTTGGTGTATGTGTTAAATATTTTTTACCAGAATGAATCAAAAATTTAATATTTAATTGTCCTTTATGATTTAAAGTTGCGATATATTGATCTGGGTCAATAGATTTTATAAAAAAAGGTAATTTTAAATCTCTAGCTCTTATAATACCTGGACCTTTAACATTTAAAAAACCTATTTGTGGTGAAAAAAATTTAAATTCAGATTTTAAAGTAATTTGTTTTATATTTAGTAATATATCTAAAATACACTCGCGCATTCCAGGTAAGGTATCATATTCATGAGACGTACCGATAATTTTAACAAAAGTAATCGCTGTACCTGGTAATTCTGATAATAAACCTCGTCTTAGTGTATTTGCAATTGTAAGTGCTTGTCCAGAACTCCACGGACCTAATTCAAATCTTCCATAAAATGTTGTTGGATTAACAATTTTAGAATCAATACATGATATTAAAGTATATTTCATTTTATTATATTATTTCATTTATTTTTAATTAAAAATTTATATATTTGATTATTTATTTATAATCAAATATATAAATTTTTAATTAAACACGTCTTTTTTTAGGTGGTCGGCAACCATTATGAGCAATACCTGTAATATCTCGAATTAAAGTGATTTGTAAACCGGCGTCGATTAATCCACGTATAGCTGTTTCACGTCCAGGGCCTGCTCCTTTAACCATAACTTTAGCTTGTTTTAAACCCTGATCCATAGATTGTCTTGCAGCAATTTCGGCAGCAGTTTTAGCTGCAAAAGGAGTTGATTTTCTTGCACCTTTAAAGCCACACGAACCTGCTGAAGACCAAGAAATTACTTTACCCTTTAAATTTATAATTGTAACAATTGTATTATTAAATGTTGATTGAATATGAACAACTCCCTTAGGAAGTTTATTAGACTTTATTTTTTTTGATGTAACTTTTATTTGTTTTGCCATAATTTTATTTTTATTTAATTAACCTTGACGTTGTTTATGTTTGGGATTTTTACAAATAACTAAAATTTTTCTTCCTCGTCGAATTAAACGACATTTATCACACATTTTTCGAACTGATGGGCGTACTTTCATTTTAATAAATATTTTTTTGCTATATTTTTCTTTCTCTTTTTTATTTATTATTTTTTATTTGATTTAAAACGATAAATTATTCTACCACGTGTTAAATCGTATGGGCTTAATTCAATAATTACTGAATCCCCTAATAAAATTTTAATAAAATTTCGTCGTATTTTCCCAGAAATATGCGCAATAACTTGAAAACCATTTTCAAGTTCTACACGGAATATTCCGATAAACATAGGTAAACATAATTAATAATTTATTTGTTTTTCCCCGTTTCCACACCGTACATGAAACTTTCATTTCATACGGCGTTCTATAAAAAAATTAATTAATTTTTTTAATTAGAAGTCATTTCTCAACTATCATTACTAGTATCTTTGATATTTTACTTCTGCTCTAATTTTATAGTTTTTAACTATAAAAACTTTCCTCGTTCCCTAAATTTTATCTATACAAACATGTCATTAGGAATCTACTCTAAATATAGTTTTTATAATTAAATAATTGGTCATTCATAATCTAAAATCTTACTAAACCAAAAAATATATTTTTTATATTCGTAGATTTGTCAATCTTTATTAGATATTCTATCCATAGACTTTATTTTAGATACCCGATTTTGGCTACACTACAGCCCATAAAATCGTCTTTATCGAGCTTCATACTTATAATATAGCATGTCGAAATTTTAGTAATAATGTTTTTAAATTAATTATTATTCATTCCATTATTTAAAAATAGAGTTCTATTAATATAAAAATATTATATTAATGCCTAAGTTTATTTATTACTTAGAAACGAGTCACACTTAGATAAACACTGAGTCACGACACCTTGCATTTCAATTAAATTTTCTTTTTCTAAATTCAATTTACCAAATAGAAAATAATACTTCGCCACCAATTTTATTATTTCTAGCTTCTTGATCTGTCATTAAACCTTTTGATGTTGAAATAATAATAGTGCCCATACCGTTTAATATTCTTGGAATATTTTTATAACTAGAATAAAGACGAAGACCGGGTGAACTTAATCGTTTTAAATTTGTTATACAGGGTTTTTTTAAATTCCCGCTATATTTTAATTTTATTTCAATTAAATCTAAAGGGTTTAATGATATTTTTACTGATTCAATATAGCCTTGTTTTTTTAAAATTTCACTTATTCTTTGATTTGTTTTTGTATTTAAAACGTTAACAGTTTCATGTTTTGCTAAATTAGCATTACGTATACGTGTTAACATATCACTAATAGTATCATTTATCATAATTTTAATTTTAATTTTAAAATAATATTTTATATTTTTTTAAAAGGCATCCCAAACTCTTTTAATAAAGTGAATGCGTCATTATCTGTTTTTGCAGTTGTAATAATTGAAATATCCATACCTCGAATTTGATCAATTTTATCATAATCAATTTCGGGGAACATTAACTGTTCTTCTAAACCTAAACTATAATTACCTAACCCATCAAAACTTTTAGGATTGATTCCCTGAAAATCCCGAATACGGGGTAAAGCTAAAGAAATAAATCTATCTAAAAAAGCATACATACGATCTCCTCGTAATGTAACACTAATACCAACAGCTGTTTTAGCACGAAGTTTAAAAGCTGCAATTGCTTTTTTTGAACGTGTTAATACACCACGTTGACCGGCAACTAAACTAATTTCATTTAATGAAGTATCTAATATTTTTGAATTCAGTGCAGCTTCTCCTAAACCTCTATTTATTACAATTTTTGAAATTTTAGGTACCTGATGAATATTTTTTAAATTTAACTGTTCAACTAATTTTGGTATAATTACTTCTTTATATTTTATTTTTAAACGTTCCATATTATATATTTTTTATAAAAATTCAAAACTTATTCACTTTATTTTATACAAAATCTTATTATAAAACTTCTGGTGCTAACGAAACAATTTTTGTAAAATCTTTTTCTCTCAATTCTCTAGCAACCGGCCCAAAAACTCGAGTTCCTCGGGGATTGTCATCTTTATTAATAATAACAGCAGCATTATCATCAAAACGAATAAATGTTCCATTATTACGTTGTATTTCTTTGCTAGTTCTTACAATAACCGCTCGAACTTTATCAGATTTTTTTAAAGGCATATTTGGAGTAGCTTGTTTAATAACACCTATTATAATATCACCAATTTTAGCACTTTGTTTATAACTTCCTCCTAAAATACGAATACACATTAACTTTTTTGCACCGCTATTATCAGCTACATTTAAAATTGTTTGTGGTCTAATCATAATATTTTATATTTTTTTATTATTTATATATTATTTGTGTTTTAATAGGCATTTTATGACCTGCAATTGTTAAAGCTTTTTTTGCTACTGGTGTTGTTACTCCTCTAATTTCAAAAATTACTTTTCCAGGTTTTACAACAGAAACCCAATATTCAGGTGTTCCTTTTCCTGAACCCATACGGCTTTCAGCAGCCCTCATAGTTACAGGTTTATCAGGAAAAATTCTAATCCATAATTTACCATGACGTCTTACATAACGAGTTAAAACACGACGACCTGATTCAATTTGACGAGATTTAATCCAACCAGGTTCTAACGCTTGTAAACCATAATCACCATAAGCAATTTTATTACCACGATTAGCTTTACCACGCATTTTTCCACGATGATGTCTACGAAACTTTGTTCTTTTTGGTTGTAACATAATTTATTTTAATTTTTTTTTATTATTTATTAATTTTAAGTTTTTTCTCCTTTAAATAACCAAACTTTAATACCTAAAATTCCATAAATTGTTTTTGCTGTTTTATAAGAATAATTAATATCAGCACGTAAGGTTTGTAATGGCACACGTCCTTTACGAACCCATTCTGTACGTGCAATTTCAGCACCATTTAATCTACCGGAAATTTGTATTTTTATTCCTTTTAATTTAGTAAATCTGGTACGATTTAAAGTTTTTTTTAAAGCGCTTCTAAAAGGTACACGTTCTTCTAATTGTTGAATTAAATAATCAGCTAATACCGAAGCTTCTGAATAAATATCTTCTACTTTAAAAACATTTAAAATAATTTCAACCTTGGGTAAATTTTTATTAAGACGTTCTTTATAACAGATATTTTCCAATATACTTTTTAATTCTGTTAAACTCTCTTTTGTATTTTTACGATTTAAAATTTTACTAGGTAATGCAGTATTAATTGAAACTTCTACCAAATCAATAGGTTCTTTTGTTTCAATATTTTGTGTTGTTCTATAACGTTTAATTAAAACATCAATAATATGTGCTTTTGAATATTTTTTAAAAATATAAGAACGGATATTTTTATCTTCTAAAATTAAACGTGGGTAATTATCAAATTTTGAAAACCAAACTGAACGATGTTTTTGTGTAATACCAAGTCTTAAACCTAAAGGATGAACCTTTTGACCCATAATTTTTGCCTTCTAATTTTAATAATATTTTTTATTTGTTAAATAAAATAAATTAACGTTTTAATTTTTTATCTTTTTTTATATGGCCTTTAAATGTTCGTGTTGGAGCAAATTCCCCTAGTTTATGACCAACCATTTGATCAGTTATAAAAATAGGAATATGCTCACGACCATTATGAACTGCTATTGTATGACCAATCATAATAGGAACAATAGTTGAAGAACGAGACCAAGTTTCAACAACTTTTTTCTCATTATTTTTATTCAATTGTTGAACTTTTTTTAATAAATGCTCTGCTACAAAAGGACCTTTTTTTAATGAACGAGACATAGTTTTTCCTTAATAAATTAAAAATTAGTTTTTTAAAACCACCTATTTATGTTTTTACAAAATATATAACTAATTTTTAAATGATTTACGTCGTTTAATAATAACTTTATCACTATATTTTGATTTTTTACGAGTTCTAACACCTAGTGCTGGTTTACCCCATAAACTTACAGGTTTTTTTCTACCAATCGGTGAACGACCCTCACCTCCACCATGAGCATGATCACATGGGTTCATAGCAATTCCTCGAACTTTTGGTCTTTTACCTAACCAACGCATTGCACCCGCTTTACCAATTCTTATATTATTTGCTTCTACATTTCCAACTTGACCAATTGTTGCCCAACAATTTTGAGATAATAAACGAACTTCTCCCGAAGGTAAACGTAAAGTAACATAATTATTTTCTTTTGCTACAATTTGAGCAACACAACCTGCTGAACGAGCTAATTTACCACCCGAACCAGGTTTTAACTCAATATTATGAACTTCTGTACCTAATGGGATAAATTTTAATGGTAAACAATTTCCTATAGAAATAGGAGCTGACGGAGAAGCTAAAACTGATTGATTTATTTTTAATCCTCGTGGATGTAAAATATAACTTTTAGATCCATCATCATGAATTAATAAAGCAATACGTGCTTTGCGGTTTGGATCATATTCTATTGTTTTTACTTTTCCATTAATCCCTACTTTATTACGTTTAAAATCAATTAAACGATATAACCGTTTATGCCCGCCTCCGCGATGTCGGCTTGTAATTACTCCTCTATTATTACGACCTTTTGAACGAAATAGCCAAAAAGTTAAAGATTTTTCTGGCGAAACTTTTGTAATTTCATTAAAATCTGAAACAGATCTACTACGTGTGCCTGATGTATAAGGCTTATAAAATCTAATACCCATAAAATAACCTTTTTATATATTTAAATTTTTTATAATTTTATTTAATCATTTTGCCCAAAAATAGGTATTTTTTGGTTCGGTTTAATTGTAATGATTACTCTTTTATAACGTACTTTATAACCTTGTTTTAACCCTAAGCGTTTTTTTTTTGTTGGAGGTAAATGTGTATTTACAGAAGTAATGTTAATTTTAAATAAACCTTCTAAAATTTTTTTAATTTGTGGTTTAGTTAATCTTTTATCAACATCAAATGTATATTTATTCTTTTCAATTAAACGAAATGATTTTTCTGTAATTACAGGATATTTTATTAAATCAATCATATTTTATTTTTTTTATTAATTTTTAAATACAAGTTTTTAAAAAATTTTATTTTTTAAAAGAATTTAATATCTTTACTATTTATTTTTTAGAATCACTTTTATGATTAATTTAATTAATTATTAAAGAAAAATAATTAATTATTTAAATAAATATTATAATATGTAAAGTATTAAATATATTATATATTTATTTATATTCTATTTAATAATATAAAAAACAAAAATTTTTTATTATAAGTTATTTTAATTAAAAATTTTATTTTGACACTTTATTTATTTTGTTATAAAATAATTTATAACAAGTTTTTAATATCATTTTTATTTTTTTTTATTAAAAAAAACTCAAATAAATTATAAATTATTTTCTAGTAGAAAAATCAACATTATTAACTAATAATGTAAAGTAAATAGTTTTTATATTATTTTACTTAAAAATTTATAAAAATTTTAAAACAATTATGTACGATTCTTACGTTGATGATAAAACAAAAAATGTAGGCCATGTTACACAAATTATTGGGCCTGTAGTTGATATAGCTTTTTCATCAAATAAAATGCCTAATATTTATAATGCCATTTTAATTCAAGGAAAAAATCAAGCTGGCCAAGATATATCTGTAACATGTGAAGTTCAACAATTATTAGGAGATCATTGTATTCGTGCTGTTGCCATGAATGCAACAGATGGTTTAATGCGAGGAATGGAAGCATTTGATACAGGAAACCCATTAACAGTACCTGTAGGACCAACGACGTTAGGTCGTATTTTTAATGTTGTTGGACAACCAGTAGATGGTCTAGAAGATGCTTCTCATGAAAATAGTTTACCTATCCATAGATCAGCGCCAGCATTTGTAGATTTAGATACTCAATTATCTATTTTTGAAACTGGGATTAAAGTTGTTGATTTATTAGCACCATATCGTCGTGGTGGTAAAATTGGATTATTTGGTGGTGCCGGTGTTGGAAAAACCGTTTTAATTATGGAATTAATTAATAATATTGCAAAAGCACACGGTGGTGTTTCTGTATTTGGTGGTGTTGGTGAAAGAACACGTGAAGGTAATGACTTATATATGGACTCACCCAAAGAATCTGGTGTTATTCAAGAAGATAATATCAGTGAATCGAAAGTAGCCTTAGTTTACGGTCAAATGAATGAACCACCTGGAGCACGTATGCGTGTTGCTTTAACAGCTTTAACAATGGCTGAATATTTTCGTGATATAAATAAACAAGACGTATTATTGTTTATTGATAACATTTTTAGATTTGTACAAGCTGGATCAGAAGTATCAGCTTTATTAGGTCGTATGCCATCTGCTGTAGGTTACCAACCAACACTTGCAACAGAAATGGGTGGTTTACAAGAAAGAATTACATCAACAAAAGATGGTTCAATTACATCTATTCAAGCAGTATATGTACCAGCTGATGATTTAACTGACCCAGCTCCAGCGACAACATTTGCACATTTAGATGCTACAACTGTATTATCTCGTGGCTTAGCTTCTAAAGGTATTTATCCAGCAGTAGACCCATTAGATTCAACATCAACAATGTTACAACCTTGGATTGTTGGAGAAGAACATTATACATGTGCTCAGAATGTTAAAGAAACATTACAACGATATAAAGAATTACAAGATATTATTGCGATTTTAGGTCTAGATGAACTTTCAGAAGAAGATCGACAAGTGGTAGCTCGAGCTCGTAAAATTGAACGTTTCTTATCACAACCTTTCTTTGTTGCAGAAGTATTTACGGGTTCTCCAGGAAAATATGTAAGTTTAAAAGAAACAATTCAAGGTTTTAATAAAATTTTAAGTGGTGACTTAGATGATTTACCAGAACAAGCTTTTTATCTTGTAGGAAATCTTGAAGAAGTTGTTGCTAAAGCAGCTACTTTATAAAAAATAATTATCTATAATTTTATTTATAATTTAAAATGAAGGTTTTTTATGAGTTTACAAGTATGTATTATGACTCCTGATAAAATTTTTTGGGATGAAGAAGCAGAAGAAATTATTTTACCAACAAACACTGGCCAAATGGGCGTTTTACCAAAACACGCTCCTTTAATTACAGCTTTAGATATTGGTGTAATGAGTATACGCCAAGATAATTCATGGAATAGTTTTGCTTTAATGAATGGTTTTGCTTCAATTCAAAACGATAAAGTGACTATTTTAGTAAATTCTGCTGAATCAAAACAAACAATTGATAAAAATGAAGCAGAAAAAGAATTTTTAGAAGCTCAAGAACGTGTTAATAAAACAATTGATGAAAAAGAAAAAGTAGAGGCTGTTTTAGCTTTCAAAAGATCTCGTGCACGTTTTTTAGTTATAAAAGATTAATCGAGTAAAAAATAATAAAAATATATATTATATATATATTTTTATTATTTTTTATGTTTTGGGGATGGGGGGACTTGAACCCCCACGGTTTATACAACCGGCGGATTTTAAGTCCGCTGCGTCTACCATTCCGCCACATCCCCGTGGTCTTATAACTTTATTTTATATTAAAAAAATTTTTTGTCAATACAATATTTTATAAATTTTTATAAAAATAAATAAATTAATAAATATATTTTAATATGCCAACAATTCAGCAATTAGTAAACTCAGCACGTATAAAAATAACAAATAAAACAAAATCCCCAGCTTTAAAATCTTGTCCACAAAGACGTGGTGTTTGTACTCGAGTATATACAACAACACCTAAAAAACCAAATTCTGCTTTACGTAAAGTAGCACGAGTACGTTTAACTACCGGTTTTGAAGTAACAGCGTATATTCCTGGTATTGGCCATAACTTACAAGAACATTCTGTAGTATTAGTTCGTGGAGGACGAGTAAAAGATTTACCGGGTGTTCGTTATCATATTGTTCGAGGTACTTTTGATACAGCGGGTGTTAAAGGTCGATTAAATAGTCGTTCAAAATTTGGAGTAAAACGTCAAAAATAAATAATTTAAAATTATGAAGGAATAAAAAATGTCTAGACGTCATAGAGCAAAAAAACGTGTTATTTCGCCAGATCCTTATTATGATAGTATATTAGTTCATATGCTAGTTAATCGTATTATGAAAGACGGTAAAAAAACATTATCTTATAAAATAGTTTATCAAACTATGGAATTAATTTCAGAAAAAACTGAACAAAATTCATTACAAATATTAGAACAAGCTATTGAAAATGTTAAACCATTAGTTGAAGTTAAAGCTCAAAGAATAGGTGGTTCTGCTTATCAAGTACCGATAGAAGTTAATTCTGAACGTGGAACAGTTTTAGCAATTCAGTGGATTCTTTCTGCTGCTCGTAATAGAGCTGGTAATAGTTCTGTTTTAAAATTAACAAATGAAATTTTAGATGCTTTTGCAAAAACTGGTGGTGCAATAAAACGTAGAACTGAAGTTCATCGTATGGCAGAAGCTAATAAAGCTTTTGCAAAATTCCGTTTTTAAAATTTGTATTTAAAAATAATAAACTAGTAAAATCTAAAAATAATTTATAGAATTTAAATATGCCACGTTCACAAAAAAATGATAATTTTATTGATAAAACGTTTACAGTAGTAGCAGATGTTTTAATAAAAATTTTACCAACATCAAATAGAGAAAAACAAGCTTTTACTTATTATCGTGATGGTATGTCAGCTCAAGCTGAGGGTGAATATGCAGAGTCACTACAAAATTATTACCAAGCTTTAAGATTGGAAATAGATCCGTATGATAGAAGTTATATTTTATATAATATTGGATTAATACATACAAGTAATGGAAAACATGGTAGAGCTTTAGAATATTATTATCAAGCTTTAAAAAGAAATCCTAGCTTACCCCAAGCTTTAAACAATATTGCAATTATTTACCATTATAGAGCTGAACAAGCAACAGAAAAATATCAATCAGATGTTGCTAAATTACTTTATGATAAAGCTGCTGATTATTGGAATGAAGCTATTAGATTAGCACCAACAAATTATTTAGAAGCCCAAGCGTGGTTAAGACAACGTAATTTAAAATAAAAATTAAAATCCGTAATCTTTAAAAAAAAATTTTTATTAAAAAATTTAATTTATATAAAAATAAATTATATATAATAAATACACATATACAATTAAGTCTATAAAAAATTAATTGTCTTTTAATTATTAATGTTAACACTTAAAATTTTTGTTTATACTGTAGTAAGTTTTTTTGTTTCATTATTTATTTTTGGTTTCTTATCAAACGATCCTGGTCGTAATCCAAGTTCATAATTTTTTTTGTTAATAATAATAAATTTATTATTATTAATTTAAAATTTACTAAATATAAAATATATAAAAAATATCTTTATTTTTTTATTAATAAAAAAATAAAGATAAAATATAAGGAGATTTTTTTATGACTGCTGCATATTTACCATCAATTTTAGTACCATTAGTTGGATTAGTTTTTCCAGCTATTGCAATGACGTCAATTTTTATGTATATTGAAAAACAAGAAATCAATTAAATTTTAAAATTTCTACAAAACAAACACATTAAAATTTCTTATGGAAAGTCCCGCTTTTTTCTTTTCAATCTTTATTGGATGTCTTCTATTAAGTATTACTGGTTATTCGCTTTATGTTGGATTTGGTCCTCCTTCAAAAACCTTACGAGATCCTTTTGAAGAACATGAAGATTAATTAAAAAATATTTTATTTTAATTTTTAATTAAAAATTAAAATAAAATATTTTTTAAAATATAGGTTAAATTCCTATAAATCTTAAATTTAATAAATATTTTTTTGCATCCAGTGGGGTTTGAACCCACGATGTCCTTTTGGGAAGCGGATTATGAGCCCGCTGCTTTCGACCACTCAGCCACAGATGCTATAGATAAAATAATATTATTTTATATTATTTTATCTTACTATTCAAAGCAAGATAAAATAATATAAAATAATGTTATTTTGCTAAAGTTTGCCAACTCATAGTAACATCATCTAAAATAACTGAGCTGTTATAAATCTCTAGAATAATTACTAAAAATACTGCAAATAAAGCCATAAAAATACCCATTAATACTGTCGTACCCCAACCAGGAGCAACTTTACCATATTCTGAATTTAAAGGACGTAATAAAGTTCCTAATGCTGTTGACATACCTAAATTTTCGGTGTCTTTTTGTGCTGCCATAAAACAAAATGATTTAATTATTAGTTTTACTTTCTGTAATTAAAAAAATAACATATAAAATATATATAAATATATATTTTATAAAAAAATAGATAAGTATATTTATCTATTTAATGATACGAGGGGGTTCACGAAAAAAAATTGAAAAGAAAATAATACCTAATGTTCCTACTAATAAAAAAGTATAAACTAAAGCTTCCATAAGAAAAAAAATAAAAAAATATATATATATTTAATTTATATATCTAGTAATAATATACTAAATATATAAATTAAAATTTATTAAACAGATTGACGTCGACTTGATGTATCTCCTAATTTTAAGAAAGCACCAAATTCAATCTGATCATCAATACCTTCATCAATACCTGCAAAAACGTCACGGAAAATTGTACGTGCACCGTGCCAAATATGACCAAAGAAGAATAATAAAGCAAAACTTAAGTGTCCGAATGTGAACCATCCACGTGGACTACTACGGAATACACCATCAGATTGTAAAGTTGAACGATCAAATTCAAAAATTTCACCTAATTGTGCTCGACGAGCGTATTTTTTAACTGTTGCTGGATTAGTGAATGATACACCATCAAGCTCTCCACCGTAGAATGTTACTGAAACACCTACTTGTTCGATACTATATTTAGATTCAGCTCGACGGAATGGAACATCGGCACGAACAACTCCATCTTTATCTAATAAAACAACTGGGAATGTTTCAAAGAATGTTGGCATACGTCGTACAAATAATTCGTTACCATCTTTATCTTTGAAAACAGCGTGGCCTCAACAGCCTACTGCAATACCATCCCCACTATTCATTGCTCCTGTACGGAATAAACCACCTTTTGCTGGGTTATTACCAATATAATCATAAAAAGCTAATTTTTCAGGAATTTGAGCCCATGCTTGTGATAATGATTTACCCTCAGATAAACTATTTTGTACTCGTTTATCAATTTCTTGTTGGAAGAATCCTAAATCCCATTGGTAACGAGTTGGGCCATATAATTCAATTGGAGTTGTTGCTGAACCATACCACATTGTACCTGCAACAACAAAAGCTGCCCAAAAAACAGCTGCAATTGAACTTGATAATACTGTTTCAATATTACCCATACGTAAACCGTTGTATAAACGTTGAGGTGGTCTAACACATAAATGGAATAATCCGGCTAAAATACCTAAAATTCCAGCAGCGATGTGATGAGACGCGACACCTCCTGGGTTATAAGGATCAAAACCATCTGGACCCCATGATGGAGCTACTGGTTGAACACTTCCTGTTAAGCCATAAGGATCAGAAACCCAAATACCAGGACCAAATAATCCTGTAACATGAAATGCGCCAAAACCAAAACATAAAACACCAGATAAAAATAAGTGAATTCCAAAAATTTTTGGAAGATCTAACGCAGGTTTTCCAGAACGTGGATCACGGAATAATTCTAAATCCCACATAACCCAATGCCAGATAGCAGCAAAAAATAATAAACCAGATAAAACAATATGAGAGGCAGCAACACCTTCATAACTCCAAATACCTGGATTACTTGCACTTTCGCCAGTAATTGTCCAGCCACCCCAAGATTGAGTAACACCTAAACGAGTCATAAAAGGTAATACGAACATACCTTGTCGCCACATTGGATTTAAAACTGGATCTGAAGGATCAAAAACAGCTAATTCATAAAAAGCCATTGATCCTGCCCAACCAGAAACAAGGGCTGTATGCATTAAGTGAACAGCGATTAAACGACCTGGATCATTTAAAACAACTGTATGAACACGATACCATGGTAATCCCATAAATTATTATATATATAAATAAATTTTTTACTTTCTTTCTTTTTAATTAATATTCTATTATTTAGTATAAATTTTATTATACTGTATTATATTATATTATAATATAATTTATATTAAATGTCAAATCTTCAAAATAGAGTTTATATTTAATATAAATTAAATCTATATACTTTAAGTATAAAAGTTTATGAATTAAGTTTAAATAAAAAAAATATATTAAAAATTTATATATATATATATATATGTATTTAATAATATTATATGTAATTTAATATTATATTATGTAAAACTGTTTATTTTTAATTTTGGTTAAAACAAAGATAGATCTAATATAAAAACTTTAATAATTTATTAACGTAAAATAAAATATGCTTATTAAATAACAAATATAACAAAATTTTGAGTACTATTTTTTAAAAAGTTATCTGTTATTTAAACCTAATATTTTAATACGTATTCTTATAAAATTACTCATTTTCTATAAAAGTAAATAATTTTTATCAAAATCCATAATTTTTTACAATCATAAACTATAAAATAGTAAGCTTATTTATTATATAAATAAAGTTTAATTTGTTTTAAAAATTATTTAAATTTAATACTTTTTTAAAAATTTAACTAACTATAATCTTCATATTAATATTCATAATCATAGTCATAAGTTGTAATGGAATCAGGTTCTAAAGGTTTCTTAGTCTTTTTTTTTTTAATAAATCCGAAGATGAAGTTAATACAGATCGATCCGAAACCGAATATTGCCCATAACCATATAGAGCAATCGCCGTTTTCTGAGAAATGTATTTCAGGATTTTTTGTGGGCACGATTGAATACATGTCCCTGGGTAAAGGCATAGTAAATAAGCTAAATGCTTCATCCCGATTTTTGATCATTTAAAGAACTTTTTGTAAAAATATCTTTATAAATTTTAAAAAATATTAAAGTAAAATCTACGGTTTTATAAATTTCTTTTGGAGAATAAGAATAACCTCTACGAAGATCTCTACCGTTGTTCAACTTCGCTATTATTAAGGTCTAAAGAAAGAAAAATTAGCATAACCATTATTATTATTATTACTATCTAAAGAATTACGTCTCATAGTTTTAAACATAGATTTATAACTAATTATTAGAGAAATTGAAAAGATATTTAATTAGTTCGTCAAATTGTCTATTTATGAAATTATCATAGATTTCTTATGTTTTATAATTTAACCTTAGTTTTATTTGAGAATAGTTACGTTTATATAATAGATTTTTTGTTTTGTATCTAAATATAACATATAACGGTTGGCATATATGTATAATTTGAATCATATTTTATATATGATTCACCTACTATTCGTTCTAAAATCAATTATTTTAATTAAAATATTTTTATTATTTTTATTATTTTTTTTATACCAATCATTTAAAACCTTAGTAATATTTGATTTAAAATAGTTTTATTAGTTATTTTAAACAAAATAACTAATAAAACTATTTTACTATTTATAATATATTTATAATATTTTTAATTTATATTTATTAATAAATAGATTATAAATACAAAATCTTTAAATTAATGTAAATTAATATAAATTAATCTAAAGGTTTCATTGATAATGCCGGTTCATTATCACGATCGATCCCTTTTTCAAAACCAGCAGCAGCTGCACGAGCACGACCAGCATGCCAAAGATGCGCGACAAAGAAGAAGAAACCTAATACGAAATGTGAACAAGCTAACCATGAACGTGGAGAAACGAAGTTAACAGCGTTAATTTCAGTAGCTACACCCCCTACAGAGTTTAATGAACCTAATGGAGCATGAGTCATGTATTCAGCTGCACGACGTTCTTGCCATGGTTGAATATCATTTTTAAGTTTATTTAAATCTAAACCGTTTGGACCACGTAAAGGCTCTAACCACGGACCACGGAAATCCCAGAAACGCATTGTTTCACCACCAAAAATAATTTCTCCTGTTGGTGAACGCATTAAGTATTTACCTAGACCCGTAGGACCTTGGCTTGATGCTACGTTAGCACCTAAACGTTGGTCACGAACTAAGAAAGTAAACGCTTGAGATTGAGATGCTTCAGGACCCGTAGGACCATAAAATTCACTAGGATAAGCTGTATTATTGAACCAAGACATACAACATGCAATGAATCCCATTAAAGAAATAGCAGCTAAACTATATGATAAATAAGCTTCTCCAGACCATACAAAAGCACGACGTGCCCAAGCCCATGGCTTAGTTAAAATATGCCAAATACCACCGAAGATTTCTAAAGTACCGATCCAAATATGACCACCAATAATATCTTCCATGTTATCAACACTAACAATCCAACCATCACCACCAAAAGGTGATTTTAATAAGTATCCAAAAATAATACCTGGATTAATTGTTGGGTTTGTAATAACACGAACGTCTCCGCCACCAACAGCCCAAGTATCATAAACACCACCAAAATACATTGCTTTCCAAACAAGTAACCAAGCACCAATACCAAGAATGATTAAATGAATACCTAAAATTGTTGACATTTTATTTTTATCTTTCCAAACATAAGCAAAAAATGGAAAAGATTCTTCTAATGTTTCTGGCCCAATTAATGAGTGGTAAATACCACCAAAACCTAAAACAGCTGATGAAATTAAATGAAGAACACCTGAAACAAAGTATGGAAAAGTATCTACTACTTCACCACCAGGACCTACACCATAACCTAATGTAGCTAGATGCGGTAATAAAATAAGACCTTGTTCATACATAGGTTTTTCAGGAATGAAGTGAGCTACTTCAAATAAATTCATAGCACCAGCCCAAAAAACAATTAATCCAGCATGAGCAACGTGTGCACCTAGTAATTTTCCAGATAAATTAATTAAACGAGCATTTCCAGCCCACCAAGCAAAACCAGTTGACTCTTGATCACGACCACCTACACTAAGACTTCCATTAAAGAGCGTTTCCACGTGGTAAAACCTCCTCTGGGAATACTAATGTTTCATGTGGTTGATCTTGAGCAGCCATCCATGCACGAATACCTTCATTTAATAACTGATTTTTTGTATAGAAAGTTTCAAATTCTGGATCTTCAGCAGCACGAATTTCTTGAGAAACGAAATCGTATGCACGTAAGTTTAATGCTAAACCTACTACACCTAATGCACTCATCCATAAACCTGTTACTGGTACAAATAACATAAAGAAGTGAAGCCAACGTTTGTTAGAGAAAGCAACACCAAAAATTTGAGACCAGAAACGGTTTGCTGTACAATAATGTTCGAAAAGAATCGGCAACTCTTTTCCGGGAACTACTTTTATATAAAGTAGGCCACAGCTTATAGTTTCCTATAAGATCAGACTATATCTTTATCTCTTTTAATAGAGATACTTACTGTTTCGGAAACCATTAATATTTAAATTAATAAATAATTTAAAGCCTTGTTTCCTACTCCCCCGTATTTCGGAAAGGATAGTCGTTAGACATTTATGATTTTTGATTTTATCCCCATTGAAAATTTTTAAAACGAGTTTTATCATGACAACGTTCACGAATTAGTCGACGATTTAAACCAGTTTTTTGTGAAGCTTCACTAATTGATTCATAATAAATAGAACCAATTATTACCGGTTTTCGTCTTTCTAAACTTGTTTTATTTGAATTTATTTTACTTAACATTTTTTTTATTTCATTATTTTGAGTTTTTCCTTTAAACGCTGAAATTTTTCCTTTTTTACAAACGGATTGAGCTTTTCTAGCTTCTATGCTATGCTTTTTATTAAAAAAGGGATTTGTTTGATCTTTATGTTTCCAATTAATATAAACATTATATCTTTTATTAGGTTCTAATGTTAATAAAATAATTGTTTCTAATTTTAACCTTTTTTCTTTATCTAACCCATTTCCAAAAAGAAGTTTTTGAAATAAAAAAAATTCTTCTCCATATTCATTAAAATCGGATTGTAATTCTTTATTTTCATGAATATTGCGTTTTAATTTATTTTTATGAGCACATAAACGAGCCCCTATATTATTGGATTCACCGATATAATGTTTTTGTTTTTTAATGCAAGAGATTAAATAAATTCCTGATTTTTCAAAATCAAAAAGGTTTTCTTTATAATTTAAAGTCATAAGTTTTCTTTATAATAAAGTCTATCAATTTAGTACGGAATTGTCATATATAAAAATTTATTATATTATTAATATACTTAGAGTTTTTCCGTTTAAGCAAGATTTTCAATATATATTACTATATAAAGTGGCTACAAATTAACCATTGAGTACGTCTCCTCAGCCTGGGTAGGGTTAAATGCACGGAATGTGTTTGCACCGTCACCATCTTCAAAGATTGTGTTTTCTACAGTAGCACCATGAATTGCACATAATAATGCTGCTCCTAATACACCTGCAACACCCATCATATGGAATGGGTTTAATGTCCAGTTATGGAATCCTTGGAAAAATAAAATGAAACGGAAAATTGCAGCAACACCAAAACTTGGGGCAAAAAACCATCCCGATTGACCTAATGGATAAATAAGGAAAACTGATACGAAAACAGCGATAGGCGCTGAGAAAGCAATTGCGTTATATGGACGAATTTTAACAGCACGAGCAATTTCAAATTGTCGTAACATAAATCCAATTAAAGCAAATGATCCATGTAGTGCAACAAAAGTCCAAAGACCACCTAATTGACACCAACGTGTAAAATCACCTTGTGCTTCAGGACCCCATAATAATAATAATGAGTGACCCATAGAGTTTGGCGGTGTTGATACAGCAGCTGTTAAAAAGTTACAACCTTCTAAGAATGAACTTGCTAAACCATGACTATACCATGATGTAACAAAAGTAATACCTGTTAACCAACCTCCTAATGCAAAATATGCACAAGGTAATAATAATAAACCTGACCAACCAACATAAACGAAACGGTCACGTCGTAACCAGTCATCCATTACGTCGAATAATCCACGTTTTTCTTCTGACTTACCAATTGTGATAGTCATATTGAAAATCTCCTAATTTAAAATAAATTTATCAGGTTTTAATTAAATACTTTAAAAAATAGTTAATAATATTTATAGTATATTTATTATATTAAATAAAAATATATACATATACTATAAATAATTTACTCAAATTAACTTAATTATATTAAGTTCTAGCTAAAGAAGTAATCATTTTTTTTTTATAAAAATAAAAAATTTAATGAAATCAATATATATTATAATAAAAATAATATTTAAATCAAAATCTATCATTATTAATTATACAAAATAAATGATAGAAACTATAATCTATAATTTAAATTAAAAACTATTTTTACATTAAAGAGTTAATAGTGTTTAATTGAGGCCTTATTTTTATTCAAAATAGCTTAGATTTAGACAATTTAAAAAAGAGTATCAATCAATAGGAAACTTCACTGCGGTGCCGTCGTTAAAGTAGAAGTTCAGAAGCTAAATCCTCCTGGTTATGGGAGATCTAATTATTTAAAATTGGATTTTTATTATTGGAATAGTAGTTAAATAATATAAATAAAAAGGTAAAAAAAAAATAAATAAGTAAATAAAAATTATTAATTATCATAATAAATGCTATTATGATAAAAACTTTAAGGCTTTTAATAGATTAAAAACCTTAGAAGAAAAGTATCTAGAATTAATAAAAAAGAATCACAAGAGAAATAAAGATAAATTCAATAAGGTAAAAAATTAAGCATAAAAAAAGATGTTTTCTATCGATAATTGTTTTTAACTAGAGGATTTATACAAGTGTTTATTAAAAAATAAGACAAATATAGGTCTAAATTAAATATATAGTGTTGTGATATACGAGGTATAATTCAATTTATTTAAAAAACTTAAGCATGTGTTAACTAGGGGTTATGGATTATTGGGTGAAATAATTAATTATTATAAAGATAATTTTATAAAAAAAAATTTTATAAATATAAAATTTTTACTTTTATTTTTATTGTCCAATATTACTACTATTTTCATTATACGATAATTAATACTATTTAAAAATAAAAAGTTGTAATCATAACACATTTACTAAATATATAATAGTATTAAGTTTATAACTAAAATATACTTTTAAAGTATTACTGCTATAAATAAAAAACAAAAATTAATAACAAATTTAATGTGCAATTTTTATAAAAAACCCCCAATAATTTTTTAATTTATAATTGTTGTATAATAAGCACGTAAGGTCTTTTTGTTAAGTTTTATATAAGATACAAAATAATGATTAATCTATATCATTTAATAATTTAGTTAAGTCCTTAATTAAATTATTATTTTTTCAACCATATACTGTTATTTAAATTCTCAAATTAAGAAGAAATTTAAAATTTATAAATTGTAAGTATTAAAGCAATTAAAAAATTTTTTAATAGCGGTATAAAATTATTCAATTTTATATTGACTAAAAATATATAATAGGTTATAATAGTTTTATTATAAAATAATGCCTACTTAGCTCAGTTGGTTAGAGCGTCCGTCTCATACGCGGAATGTCACTAGTTCAAATCTAGTAGTAGGCAATAAATATTATTTTGACTTAAAAAAAATAGATTGTTATAATAATTAAAGAGGGGTTGTAGTTCAATTGGTTAGAGCACTACCCTGTCACGGTAGAAGTTGCGGGTTCGAGTCCCGTCAGCCCCGATTTTAATAATAAATTAAAAAATTAATAATTTATATAAATTATTTAGTTTTAGTAAGTTTGGTTTGGTTTGGTTTGGTCCCTTATATTAATTATATAATAAATAATAATAAAAAATAACAATAATTATAATAATATTAAAAATAAAATTATGAGTTGAATTACTTGTTTTTATTTATTATAAATAATAAATAAACTCCTTTTAACTATAATAGTTAAAAATAAAATAAAAATTTTTTATTTTAAAAAATCATATTTATTAAGTAGTTAATTATTTAATTAATATAAAAGAACTATGGCAACAACAAAATTTCCAAAATTTAGCCAGGGGCTAGCAAATGATCCTACAACTCGCCGTATTTGGTTTGGGATTGCTACAGCACATGATTTTGAAAGTCATGATGGTATGACTGAAGAAAATTTATATCAAAAAATTTTTGCTTCACATTTTGGTCAATTAGCAATTATTTTTTTATGGACTTCAGGTAACTTATTTCATGTTGCTTGGCAAGGAAACTTTGAACAATGGGTTCAAAATCCATTAAATATTCGTCCAATTGCTCATGCAATTTGGGATCCACACTTTGGTCAACCCGCAGTTGAGGCATTTACACGAGGAGGAGCTTCGGGTCCTGTTAATATTGCAACATCGGGAGTATATCAATGGTGGTATACAATTGGTATGAGAACAAACCAAGATTTATATATTGGTTCAATTTTTTTATCTTTAGGCGCAACAGCATTTTTATTCGCAGGTTGGCTTCATTTACAACCTAAATTTCAACCCGGCTTAAGCTGGTTTAAAAATGCAGAATCACGTCTAAACCACCATTTATCTGGTTTATTTGGGGTTAGCTCTTTAGCTTGGACAGGTCATTTAGTTCACGTAGCTATTCCTGCAGCACGTGGAGAACGTGTTGGATGGGATAACTTTTTAACAACATTACCGCATCCACAAGGATTAACACCTTTCTTTACAGGTAATTGGGCCGCATATGCAGAAAATCCAGATACTGGTAATCATATTTTTGGTACTGCCTCAGGATCAGGAACAGCTATTTTAACTTTTTTAGGTGGTTTTCATCCACAAACACAAAGTTTATGGTTATCAGATATGGCACACCATCATTTAGCGATTGCTGTTTTATTTATTGTAGCGGGTCATATGTATCGTACTAATTTTGGTATTGGACATAGTATGCGTCAAATTTTAGAAGCACATACTCCACCAGCTGGAGGTCTTGGTGCTGGTCATAAAGGTTTATATGATACAGTAAATAATTCATTACATTTCCAATTAGGTTTAGCTTTAGCATCGGTAGGTACAATTTGTTCATTAGTGGCTTAAAAAAACGTTGGGTCACATCAATCTAAAGGTTGATTTATTAAACTTCGCTATATGCTGGGACTATCTATTAACCCTTTGGTCCAAAAAAAAATTTTTTTTAGGTAAAATCTAAAGGTAGGATAAATCAGCAGGAAACTAAATTTTATTTTTAAATACAATATGAAAAAAAAATTAAAGCGTTCGGCTATAAGCGAACCCTCGAATATAGGATCCTCAGAGACTACACGCGAAGCACCTTTAAATAAAAAATTTAATTTTGACTCTTATTTTAACAATTTTAAACCTAAACATATTAAAGAAAATGACTATTTATTTCTTGAATGGTTTATTGGCTTTAGTGAAGGAGATGGCTCTTTTACTTTATCCAATAAAAGGTGTTATTTTTCAATTAATCAGAAAGATATAAAATTATTATATAAAATTAAAAAGAATTTAGGCTTTGGAAAAGTTTTAAAATATACGCAAAATAATACAAACTACGGACGTTATATTGTTCAAGATCAACAAAATTGTGAAAGATTAGCAAATATTTTTAATGGTAATTTAGTTTTAATAAAAACAAATATTCGTTTTCAAATTTGGATAAAAGAATTTAATATAAAACCTTTAAAAACCAGAGGTCAAATATGTTTAAATAATTCCTGGTTATCAGGATTTATAGATTCTGAAGGATATTTTTATTCAAGAGTTCGTAAATTTAAAAATATGAAACTTGGTTATAAAGTAGAGCAAAAATTTATTATTAATCAAAAAGGAGAATATGAATTATTTTATTGTTTAAAAAACTTATTTTCTAGTAATGCTAATATTCAAAAAATTGTTTCTAAAATAAATAAATCTATATATTATAAGATAGAATTAAGTAGTTTCTTATCAAATACAATATTATTAAATTATTTAAAAAAATTTCCTTGTAAAGGAAATAAACATTTAAATTTTTTAATTTATCGCCGTATTTATGGCTATATAGAACGTAAAGAACATTTAACATTAACTGGTTTGAAAAAAATAAAAATTTTATGTAAAAAACTTAAAAAGTAGAAATTAAAAAAAAAATAAAGGTGAAGATATAGTCCACCAAAAATATAAATATATTTATATTTTTTATTTGCAACACATGTACTCATTACCTCCTTATGCATTTTTAGCACAAGATTTTACAACTCAAGCTTCTTTATATACTCACCATCAATATATTGCAGGTTTTATTTTATGTGGTGCATTTGCTCACGGAGCAATATTCTTTATTCGTGATTACGATCCAGAAGCAAACAAAGGAAATGTTTTAGCACGTATGTTAGAACATAAAGAAGCTATTATTTCACACTTAAGTTGGGTAACTTTATTTTTAGGATTCCATACTTTAGGTCTTTATGTTCATAATGATGTAATGCAAGCCTTTGGTACACCCGAAAAACAAATTTTAATTGAACCTGTTTTTGCTCAGTGGATTCAGGCTTCACACGGTAAAACTGCGTATGGTTTTGATTTATTATTATCTCAACCAAATAGTGCAGCTTACTCAGCTGGACAAAGTCTATGGCTACCGGGTTGGTTAGAAGCAATTAATAGTAATACCAATACTTTATTTTTAACAATTGGTCCTGGTGATTTTTTAGTTCATCATGCTATTGCTTTAGGTTTACATACAACAACATTAATTTTAGTTAAAGGGGCTTTAGATGCTCGTGGTTCAAAATTAATGCCTGATAAAAAAGATTTTGGTTATAGTTTCCCTTGTGATGGCCCAGGTCGTGGTGGAACATGTGATATTTCAGCATGGGATGCTTTTTATTTAGCAGTATTTTGGATGTTAAATACAATTGGTTGGGTAACATTCTATTTCCATTGGAAACATTTAGGAATTTGGCAAGGAAATGTAAACCAATTTAATGAATCATCAACTTATTTAATGGGTTGGTTACGTGATTATTTATGGTTAAATTCATCACAATTAATTAATGGTTATAATCCGTTTGGTATGAATAGTTTATCTGTATGGGCTTGGATGTTCTTATTTGGACATTTAATCTATGCTACAGGTTTTATGTTTTTAATTTCATGGCGTGGATATTGGCAAGAATTAATTGAAACATTAGTTTGGGCTCATGAACGTACACCAATTGCAGCTTTAATTCGTTGGAAAGATAAACCTGTTGCTCTTTCAATCGTTCAAGCTCGTTTAGTAGGTTTAGCTCACTTTAGTGCTGGATATGTTTTAACATATGCCGCATTTTTAATTGCATCAACATCTTCAAAATTTGGTTAATTTACTAAAAAAACAATTTTATAAGGTTAAAATAGAATGGAAGTAAACGTTTTAGGTCTTATTGCAGTAGCTTTATTTATTTTAATTCCCACATCTTTTTTATTAATTCTTTACGTAAAAACAGCAAGTGCGGATGAAAATTAAAATTATAATGATTGTCAATTTTTATATTTAATAAATATAAAAATTGACAATCATTATAATTAAATATTATATTTATAATATTAAATTAACTTTTTATAAAAAAAATAAAAAGGCGGCTGTAGCCAAGTGGTAAGGCATCAGATTGTGACTTTGACATTCGCGGGTTCAAGTCCCGTCAGTCGCCCAAATTTTTAACATATAAATAATTTTATATTTGAAAATAATTAATTTATTAATTATAATAATAAATTATTAGGAAAGGTGGCAGAGTGGTTGAATGCTTCGGTTTTGAAAACCGGCGTACTTTCACGAGTACCGAGGGTTCGAATCCCTCCCTTTCCGAAACATAAAAAAGTTTATATAATACTAATAAAATAAATTATTTATTTTATTAGTATGAATCAAAAAAGGTGAATAAAAAAAAATTTATATAGTATTAATATTAAAATTTAGTTTAGCAAAATTTATACCTTAAAGAATTATTTTAATATTATTAATATATTAAAATAATTCTATTAGCTTTTATAATTCACCTATTTTCAAATAGACTTAAAATACTTATCCTATAAAAATAATTCTGTTTAATTTATATTTATTAATTTTATTAGAAACTATCAATAGAGAAGTATTTGCTCTTCGAGGGACTCGAACCCTCACGCTTAAAGCACTGGTTCCTAAAACCAGCGTGTCTACCAATTCCACCAGAAGAGCTAATATATTAAAATTTATTAGGTTTTATTAATAAAACCTAATAAATTTTAATATATTTACTAAAAAAACACAATATATTTAACTTAATTATTAATTAATAATTTAACGATTACTTAATAAATCAGTTAAACCTTCTTTTAAAAGAGCTTCTGCTTCTTCGTTTAATGTATTTGTTTCGCGAATTATTTCGCCATATTTTGATTTATTTGTTGATAAATACTGACGTAATTCAACTAAGAATGAGCGTACTTCATTTACAGGAAGGGTATCTAAATAACCATTTGTACCAGCATAAATAGTAGTTACTTGATCTTCTAATGATAATGGTGATGATTGCGGCTGTTTTAAAATTTCTCGTAAACGTTGACCACGAGCTAATTGCTTCTGTGTTGCTTGATCTAAATCAGAAGCAAATTGAGAAAAAGCTTCTAATTCAGCAAATTGTGCTAATTCTAGTTTTAATTTACCAGCAACTTGTTTCATAGCTTTTGGTTGAGCAGCTGAACCTACACGAGACACAGAAATACCCACATTGATAGCAGGACGTATACCGGAATTAAAAATATCTCCTGAAAGGAAAATTTGACCATCTGTAATTGAAATTACATTTGTTGGAATATAAGCCGATACATCACCTTCTTGAGTTTCAACGATTGGTAAAGCTGTCATACTTCCACTACCTAATTGATCACTTAATTTAGCTGCACGTTCTAATAAACGTGAGTGTAAATAGAAAACATCTCCAGGAAAGGCTTCACGACCTGGTGGACGACGAAGTAATAATGACATTTCACGGTAAGCTTGAGCTTGTTTTGATAAATCATCATAAATAATTAATGTATGACGACCTTTATACATAAAGTATTCTGCAAGCGATGCACCAGTATAAGGAGCTAAATACTGTAATGTAGCAGGTGAATCGGCAGTTGCTGCAACAATAATTGTATAATCCATACAACCTCGTTCTTCTAAGGTATTTACTACTTGAGCAATAGAAGCTGCTTTTTGACCAATTGCAACATAAACACAAACAACATCTTTACCTTTTTGATTAATAATTGTATCAATAGCAACTGATGTTTTACCAGTTTGTCTATCTCCAATAATTAACTCTCGTTGTCCACGTCCAATAGGGATCATTGCATCAACTGCAACTAAACCTGTTTGTAAAGGTTCATGTACTGAACGACGCGAGATAATACCCGGTGCTGGTGATTCAATTAATCGAGTTTCCGTAGCTTCAATATCACCTTTACCATCAATTGGACGAGCTAAAGAATTTAAAACACGCCCTAAACATTGATCAGAAACAGGTATTTGGGCAATTTTACCTGTAGCAACAACAGATGAACCTTCTTGTACTGTTAAACCTTCACCCATTAGTACAGCACCAACGTTTTTAGATTCTAAATTTAATGCAATACCAACAGTACCATCTTCAAAATCTAATAATTCACCAGCCATTGCTTTTTCTAATCCGTAAATACGGGCAATCCCGTCACCAACTTGAAAAACAGTTCCTACATTAACTACTCGCATGTCTTCATTGTATTGAGCAATTTGACGTCGAATAACACTACTAATTTCGTGTGCTTTAATTGTATATGCCATTTTTATACTCCTATTATTTTACTTTTTAAGTAAAATGACCAAAATTTTTTCTGTTTTATTATAAAAAGGAAAAACACCCTATTTTTAAATTTTTAGTTAAAACTTATACATATTATTTAATTAAAAGAATATTTTTTAATAGAAGTATATTTATTAATTTTAACTTTATTTACCCAAGGATGAAATGTTTTTGATTTCATTTTAAGTTTTAATTGATCTCGAACTTGTTTTAAAGATAACAATACAATTTGTTGTGAAATCTGTTGAATCGCTTTTTGTTGTTGTAAACGGATTGCTGATTGTCTTGTTTCTTTTAAACGGGCCGTTTCTTCTTCTGCTTGTTCAATACATAAATTTTTTTCACGTTCAGCAGCAATTAAACCCTGTTCTCGAATTTCATTAGCTCTTATTTTTGCACTTTCTAATTGTGAAATTGCCTGATCCATTTTTTCTTGGATTTCTTGAGCACGGGCATCAGCTGCACAGATATTCTGTAAAATTTTTTTTTTACGATTTTCTAATAACTCACGTACAGCATCGCCAACAAAAGTAACAACAACTGCAATAACAACTGCTAAATTTATAACATTTGTTTCTAATATATTAGTATTAATACCGAAACCATGACCAAAAAACATACAATTTATTTCTATTAAATTCATAAAAAAATCTCCAAATTATTATATTAACTGATTCTATAAATATTTAATTAAATATTTATAGAATCAGTTAAATTTTTAATATTTTTAAAAACTATTAATATTTTTGGATTAATTTAATTATGAAGCAAATGGATTAGCAAATAATAATGCTAATGCAACAACAAGACCATAAATTGTTAAAGATTCCATAAATGCAAACGATAATAATAATGCACCACGAATTTTTCCTTCTGCTTCAGGTTGACGTGCAATCCCTTCAACAGCATAACCTGCTGCTGTTCCTTGCCCAATTCCAGGACCAACAGCAGCTAAACCAACAGATAAACCAGCAGCAATAACAGAAGCAGCAGCGATAAGTGGATTCATAATTAATAATCTCCTAAAAGTTATATAGTGTATAATAATAATAACAACCATTATTTATAATTTATTTATAAATTATTTTATTTAGTTTAAATTTTTTTAATGATGATCTTCTACAGCTTCACCAATATATGCCCCAGCAAGTGTTGCAAATACTAAGGCTTGAATTCCACTAGTAAATAAACCTAAAAGCATAATAGGTATAGGAACAATCAATGGAACTAAAGCAACTAATACAGCAACAACTAATTCATCAGCAAGAATATTCCCAAAAAGTCGAAAACTTAATGATAAAGGTTTTGTAAAATCTTCTAATACATTAATTGGTAATAAAAAAGCCGCTGGTGAAATATAGCGTTTAAAATAACCTAAACCTTTTTTACTTAAACCTGCATAAAAATAGGCAATTGATGTTAATAATGCTAAAGCAACGGTTGTATTAATATCATTAGTTGGGGCTGCTAATTCTCCATTAGGTATTTCAATAACGTGCCACGGTATTAAAGCACCAGACCAGTTTGATACAAAAATAAACAAGAAAATTGTTCCTAAAAATGGAACCCATTTTTCATAGTCCTCTTCTCCAATTTGTGTTTTTGCTAAATCACGAATAAATTCAGTAAAAAATTCTGTTAAATTTTGTAAACCTTCTTCTGGTATTGGTTTTAGTTGATTATTTGCTAAAAAAGAAATCGTAGCAATTATTGCAAAAACAAACCAAGAAACCATTAGAACTTGTCCATGAATAGAATAACTACCAATTTCCCAATAATAATGTTGACCTACAGATACTTCTGCAGAATCAAATAAAAGATTTACTTCACTTAACATATTAATTTGGCTTTTATAAAAATTACCTTTTTAACAACCATTTTAGTTTTATTTCATATTTTTTTTTGTATTAAAAATTTCTTGTCCTTGTTTAATAGCAAATTCAAATTCCTGTAATAATAGTTTTATTGATGGCATAGAATCATCATTTGCAGGAACTATTAAATCTGAAATTGAAGGATCACAATCAGTATCGAGTATACTTATACTACGAATACCTAATTTATTACATTCTTTTAAAGCATTAATTTCTTCATGTTGTCCAATTATTATAACAATATCAGGTAAAACTTCCATATTTTTCATTCCACCTAAATATTTATTTAATTTTTCTTTTTTTTTTACTAAATTAGCAGCTTCTTTTTTTGGTAATTTATTAAATAAACCTTTTTTTTCTTGTAGTTCTAGATTTTTTAATTTTTTAGTTGATAAATAAACAGTTTTCCAATTTGTTAACATACCCCCTAACCATTTTTCATTAACATAAAATGAATTACAATTCAAAGCTGTTTCTGCAATTAAATTTGATGCCTGTTTTTTTGTTCCTACAAATAAAATTTTTTTACCATTAGATGTTGATTTTGTTAAAAATTTACAAACATAATTTAAATGAACATAAGTTTTAATTAAATCAATTAAATGAATACTATCTTTTTCAGTATAAATAAAAGGTTTCATTTTAGGGTTCCATTTTCTTGCAGGATGCCCTAAATGCATTCCAGCTTGGACCATTTGTTCTAATGTAATTGTCATTATTAATATATAGATATCTTGTTTTTATAAAAAAACATGTTATTATTTTATCATTCAGTTGACTAGTTTATATTTTTAGTTTTAATTTGACAATGGTTTTAATTTTTTGTTAAAATCTAATAGCAAATAAATATATTTAATTAAAATTATTATAGTCAATTTTATTATAACACAAAAGTTATAATAAATTCAATATAAAAATTTTTACTAAGTTAATTTATAAAAAATTATGGGCTTATAGTCTAATGGATAAGACAAGTACCTTCTAAGTATTGAATACAGGTTCGAATCCTGTTAGGCCTATATAATAATATTAATATATATATAATAATATATATCTTAATATTATTTATTAAAAAAAAGGAGAGATGGCTGAGTGGTTTAAAGCGACTGATTGCTAATCCGTTGTATAATATTATTTTATACCGAGGGTTCGAATCCCTCTCTCTCCGAAATTATTTATATTATATATTTATATATTAAAAAATATATTAAAATTGAAAAATTAATTATTTTTTATTATAATAATAAAAAATAATTAATTTATTTATTCCTCAGTAGCTCAGTGGTAGAGCAATCGGCTGTTAACCGATTGGTCATAGGTTCAAGTCCTATCTGGGGAGATTTTAAAAATTTAAACTATCACCACGACGATATTGAAGATAAGCTGCTACTAAAAGACCACTAATCGTTACCGGTACTAATCCTAAAACAATTCCTGATAATAAAGGTTCTACCATAATAAAAAAATAAATAAAAATAAAAAATTAATTTTCACTAATTTAACTAATTTAACTAATTTAATTAATATAAATATAATTTATATAAATTATATTTATATTAATTGAATTTTTACAACAGCTAAATAAAAAATTGAAGCCATAATAAGGCCACCGATTAATAAACCAATATAACTAATTAATGTTAACATAAAAATATTTTAATTTAAATTAATAATATTATATTTTTATATTTTAATAATAACTATTATTAAAATATAAAAATATTAAAAATTCATTTCAGCTAATTGAACTTTTTCAACTTGTTTTTTCTTAAGTACTAAGAAAATTTGAGTAATAAAAATAGTAATTAAAAAAATGATTAAACCTTGAACACGGGCTGGGTTTTGTAAAACGATTTCTGTTTCAGCTTGTCCAAAACCACCAACATTAGGATTATTTGTTAAAGGTTGATCAATTTTAACAGCTTCTCCCTCACTAACAATAATTGTTGGTCCGGCTGGAATTTTTTCTGTAATTGTTTCACCGTTTGAAGTTTCGATTACAATACTTGTAGATTTTTTACTTGTTTTAATTTCTGTGATTTTTCCAGAAACTGAAGAATTAAAAATATTATTATTACTCTTTGATCCATCAGGATATAATTGTCCACGACCTCTATTACCGCCTAAGTAAATAGGATACTTTAAATAATTAACATTTTTATCTTTTGCCGGATCTGGAGAAAGAATAGGAACAACCATTTGGCTATAATCTTTTCCTGGTACAGGGCCAGCAACTAAAAGATTTGATTGGGTATCACTATAAGGTTGATAATACAATTGGCCAACCTTTGTTTTCATTTCCTCTGGAATTCTATCTGTAGGTGCTAAAGAAAAACCTTCAGGTAATATTAAAACCATACCTACATTTAAATCGCCTTTTTTACCATTTGATTGTACTTGTTGAATTGATTTATCATACGGAATTTTAATAGAAGCTTCAAAAACACTATCAGGTAATACTGCTTGAGGTACTTCAATTTCAACTGGTTTTTGAGCTAAATGACAGTTAGCACATACAATACGTCCATTTGGCTCACGTGGATTTTGATAATTCTGTTGAGCAAATATAGGATAAGCTTTTGCTATTTGATCATATGTAAAAAAATTTAATGCAAATAAAAATAAAAAAACTAAATTTTTTGTTTTTATCATAAAAAATAATAAAATAAAAAATGAATTAGTAGTTGTAAACTACTTTTATTTCCTTTTAGTTTAACTTATTTTATTAAAAATAATTTAAAAATATATATATATATGTTATTTATATAAAATAACAAATTAATTAAAGGCCTTTATATAAAAAAGTTTTTATTTTAAAAATATCTTCTCATTAATTATTATAATTTATTAACTAATAAAAAACAAAATTTATATCTAATTATTTTTAAAGTAAAAATATTTTAATGACAGTTTATTTAATTCAAAATCGTAAAAACGTTCATTACATAATATATAATAAATCAAGTAATCAACAAACTCACTATTTAATTCTAATAAATTAAAACAATTAAAAATTAAATTAGAAATTAAATTAGAAATTAAAATATAATATTCAATTATTAAAATATTATTCCAACTTATTTCAGGTTTAAAAAATATATTTATAAAGTTATAATTATTAATTTTATTTGAACTTAAAAACATATTTTGATTATTAATAAAATTATTATTAATTAAAAAACTATTTGAATTATTATTATAATTATTCGAAAAATAATAATATTTTGATGATTGTTTAAGTAATAAAGTTAAAGAATTGACTTTTTTAGATTTTTTAAATGACCAATTCATAATATTAGTATTTTTTAATTTTAAATTGGGTTCCCACCAATAAGGAATTACAGACCATAAATTAAAATTTTGTGAATTAGAATTTAACGATATTTTTCTATTTAATAAAAATGATTTATCAAATTTATTAATTAATAAATTTGATAAATCATTTTTATTATAATTATTTTTAATTATTTGTTTATTATTTTTTTTAAATGAATTTTTTGAATTTTGAATTAATACTTGTTTTAATAATTGTGGTTTTAATGTTTTATAAAAATTATTTTTATTAATCATAATATTTAATAACCAACTAAGTTCTTTTAAATCATCAATTGCAAAATTTGAGAAATTTTTTGAGTTAGTATCTAATAACATTTTACTTTCGGATATTTTTCCATTGATAATAAAAAATAAATAATTTTCAAAATCTTCTTTATTAATTAATTTTTTTATAGAATTTTCTATAAATAATTTTTTTTTAATTTTAGAATTTAATTTATTTTTAACTGACCATAGATTTATAGTATTAAAATTATGAATAGGTTTTTTTAATATAGTTAAGACTAAAGCTTTTCCTCCAATATAATAAGATATTCTATTAATAAAAAAGGAATCACTAAATATAAGTTGTTGAATATCCTTTTGTTTTTTTATAGAAACGTTATTATATAAATTAAAATAATTTTTTGTGTTTAAATATTTTTTTGTAGTATTAAAATTATTTTTAATAAGTTTATTATTTAAATTTTTAGTTAATGAAAAAATTTTATTATTTTCACAATAAAATTTTTTATTACTTATTAAAATTATATTACTTGTTAATTTAAAATTATAATTAATTAATTTATATTTTAATATATTATTATATTTAAAAGTTATAAATTCTTTATCAAATACTAAATTATTATTTATATCAAATTTATAAATTATATTATTAAAATAATATAATTTATAATGTAATAAATTTTTTGAATAATTATAAAATAAATTAAATGATAAAATTAAAGGATTATTAATAATATATGTTGAAAATAATAATAATCGAGAACTAAATATATTAACTTTAAATAATCTATTAATATATTTATTAAATTTATTTATAAAATAGCCTTTTTGTTTTTTATTAATGATTAATTTATTAATATTACTTTTTTTATTCAATAAATATAAAGATCTAATAAATTTTCTATTTTTTTTATAAAAAATAGTTCTTGAAATTTGTTTTAATACACTTATTTTAGTTTTTTTTAAAGAAAACCATTTTTTTTTTACATTAGTATTTTCTCTAAAATTTAATTTTTTATAATTTAAAATAAATTTTGAAAAATCAAACAAGCTTACCAATTTTATTTGATTAAAATAATTATAATTAATCATTAAAGAATTTATTAAAGTTCCTAATTCATAAGATTTATATTTAAAAGAATTATTTCTAAACTTAATAATTTGAATTCCATACTCAATTTCTTCAAAATCGGGTATTAATTCATTTTTAAGATTTAAATTACTTACCAATTTTAAATTTTGTTGTTTTTTTAAATTAATATAATTATAAATTGTTTTTAATAATGATATATTTAATGAAGAAGATAAATCAGCTGCACTTAAACCAGTTGTTTGATTTGCAAAAAACTCCCAATTAATATTATTATTTTTTGAATAAAACTTTAATAACTCAAAACGCTTTTGTTTACCTGGAAGATCAATATAAACAATTTTACTTAATCTACCAGGTCTAGTTAATGCTGGATCTAGAGTCTTTGGACGATTAGTAGCTCCGATAATAACAAGATCGTAGCGATCTTTTAAACCATCTAATTCACATAAAAGTTGCGTAAGCATTGATAATGATTTACTATTTAATTGGCTATTAGTAGAGTTTGTTTTTAAATCTAAATCATTCTTATTTTTAATATAATTAAATTTATTAAAACTTAAATTATTATTAATTTTATAATCTAATTTAGTAAAATTTATTGAATTTATATTAATTTTATTATTAGATAAAAAATAATGAGAGTTTGTTGTAGAAGAATTGATTAATATTTTTTTCCGATAATCAGTTAAAACATCCTTTCTATTTTGACCAACACTATCTATTTCATCTAAAAATAAAATACAGGGTGATATTTTTTTTGCTCTTTTAAATAGATTTTTTAATTCTAATGCACCTTTTGCATTTTCTGATATTGTGTCATTTGATGAACTAAATTTTGATAATTTTTCACCAGATTCTAAAACAATAGGTACCTCAGCTTCACCTGATAATGCTTTAACTAAAACAGTTTTACCTGTACCAGGAGGGCCTACTAATAAAAACCCCTTAATATAAATTTGGTTTTGTAAATTTTTAATTGAAAAGTTTTTTTTATAATCTTTTTTATAGTTTGGAGATAATAAATAAAATGGGTTATTAATTAAATTTAAAATTAAATTTTTTTTTTTATTATTAAATATAATAAACGAATTTGTATATTTTTTATTTTTACTGTATAAAACAAAATTTTTTTGATTAAATAAACTTTTATTAAAATTAAAGTCAGGTTTTTTTATATTAAAATTAGACTGAATACCAAATTTAGAATTTCTTAGTAATAAAATTGTTTGATTAAATTCTTGTAAAAAAAATTTACCACCAATTAAGTCATTAAATTTTATTTTTTTTGATTTTATTGTCTTACCAACTTCTATTTTAAAGTTAATTAATGCGTCAAATTCAAAATTATTAAAAAATGTTTTAAAAGCAGTTAAAAAAGACTCACCATAATTTTCTTTTAAATTATTAATAAAGGTTAAAAATATTAATAAAAAACCAATTTGTGTTACGAGAGACCATTGTTTTAAACTTACAAGTTCATATAAATCAGTATTAAATAAATTATTAAAGTTTTTAATAAAATTGGAATAATAACTATTTAAATTATTATAATTTTTATTATATTTAAAATAACTTTTATAACTTATTGGAACTAAAGGTATTTCATTAAAGTCACAAATTTCCAGTAAATAATTTTTGTTATTTTCACTATAATCTGTTTTTATTTGTAAGTTTTTTTTTAAACTATTACTATAGTAATTATTTTTATTAACTAATAATGAATGAAAATAATTATTATTATTTAATAATAAATCTTCTTTTATCGGGTATTGCCAAGAAAATGGAGATTTTGAATCTAGTCTTTGTTTACTATAAATTAAAGAAAGATTAGGCTGATAATTAGATTTATCAATTTCTATAATTTCTAAATTATTATTGGTATTATAACTAAAACCTAATCCAAAGTCCATTTTTTTATTACCAAAAAAATTTAAATTTTTTGTTAAATTTTTTTTATTTTTTAAATATAAATTATTTCTTTTATTTAAATTTAATTCTTCTATATTAAAGTTTATTGTATTTTTTTTATTATATAAAAAAAATAAATTATTAGAGAATTTTTTAAATTTATTATAAATTAAATTTTTGGGTCCTTTTATTTGTATAAATGAATTATTAATTAAATCCAATTTATTAATAAAAACAATATTTTTTTTATTAGTATCTGGATATAAATAACCCGATAATTTTCTTTTTAGTAAAGTAGAATTAGACTCAATAATTCTATTTTTTAATAAAATAGAATTATTGTAATTAACATAATTACCTTTCATTAACTTTTCTTCATTAATATTCATTAATAAATTACTATTTTTACCATTAAAAATAAAAGAAAGTATATTATAATTATAAAAAGATGTATTTATTTTTGGTTTATTTTTTTGTGTTATTAATTCTAAATAATAAAATAATTCTCTTTCAAAATAATATAAAAATGAATATTTTTTATGTCTAGGCATTTTTGTTAAAGAAGAATTAAAACATAAAAAATTCGACTGTTTAGATTTTATTTTTAAATTTGAATATTTTATATTTTTATCATTTAATTTATTAATAAAGTTATTATTTTTTTTTATTATTATATTTTTATTTTCTCTCGATTGAATCGAAATAGGGGTTTTTATTTTATTTTTTAATATCTTATTATTTTCTATTCTATGATTTCTAAAAAAAAATATTGGTTGATTATTTAAAAATCCGGGTAATTTTTCTTCTAAATAATTATTTAAATTTGGATTCTTCGTTATAAATTTATTATAATAAATAAAATTTTCGTTTTTAGTACTACCAAAATTTTTTAAATCTTTACGGAGTAAGTTTTTCCAATTTGGCTCTTTTTTATTTTTTAATATATTAATAAATTTATTATGACTTGAGATATTTTTTTTTATTGTTTTATTTAATTTTAAATTTTTAGTTATTATAAAATCATAAAAAGTATTTACTGTCTTATCGTTGTCAAAATTATTTATTTGGTATTTTAAAAAATCGTTAAATAAAAATAATTTATTATAAATTTTGTAATGAAATAACCTAAAATTATATATATCATAAGTTATTTTTTTATTACCTATTTCAAAATTTAGTATATTATTTTTTTTTTCAATTATAGTTTTAAAATGTTTTGAAAAAACTGGAGTATTTTTTTTAATTAAATTAAGTTTTTTATAATAAAATAAATTATTAAATAAAGGTTTTGTTAAATATATATTTTTATTTTGATGTTTTTCAATTAGATTATTTTTTTTTAAATTAATATTATTATCATAATTATTATAAGAATAAAATATATTATTTAATTTTGATGGTATATTATCTAACTCGTAAAATGAATAATTCCAATATTTTAAATTTATAAAATTATTATTTTTAAAATTATTATTTGTAATAATAAAATTATTTGAATTTTTTTTATTATCTAATAATAAAAAATTATTTTGATTAAAGAGATCTGGTTTAAAAAAGGTACTGAATTTACGACCACTAATAAAATATTTATTTAAATATTTACTTTTTTCTATATTACTATTATTAATATCTAATTTTATTTTATTTTTTAAATTATTATTAGTATATGTACTAATATAAAATTTCTTATTATATAAGTTTGAATTAAAAGAAATAAAAACTGAACTATCAAAATAACTTAATTGTTTTAAATTATTCCAATTAATTTTTTTAAAATACTCTGTATAATTAAATGTTTCCCAAGTTAAATTTGATAAATTGAATTTATTAAAATTATTTAAACCCGGTAACGTTTTATAAAAAAAAGATTCAAAGTTATTAATGTTATTAGAAAAATATTTTTGTTTATCTAGCGTATAACCCAATAATGGTAATAATATAATAAAAAATAGGTTTGAAGGGAAATTAGTAAAATCATTTTTAAAACGTTTTTTTGAAAAAATTAATAAATTATAAATAATTGATAATTGTTTTAATAATTGTAATACTTTAAATTTTTTATCTTTGTAAACTTTTTTATTTTTATTATAACTTAATAAATTTTTTTTGTTTTTTTGTTTCATTGTTAATTATAAATAAATAAAGTAATATTAAACTTTATTTATTAAAGAATTTTTATTAGCTAATTATTTAATAAATAAAGTTTAATTTTTAGTATATTTAATTTAAATAATATTATTTTTTAAATAATATTATTTAAATTAAAGTTAAATAACGAAAGAATTTAAAACTCCTAAAGCAAAAACTAATAAAACCCAAATTCCAACACCAGAAAAAACAACACGTTTATTTTCAGTCCAACCGTTTGGTGATGCAAAAATAACAGGTACACCCACTACAAGAATAAAAGATAATGAAACAAAAGCAAAAAGTGTTAATTGGAAAATAAAAGTCATAAAAGAGATATAATTTTTTCAATAACTTTTTTTTTTTTCAAAAAAAGTTATTAAATATTTTAATTTTTGAATTCAAATTTTATAAATAATTATATTCATTATACATTAATTTTTCAAATATTGTTAATATAATATTATTGGTTATAAATTGGGTTACCTGGGATTTGAACCCAGAACAAATCGGTTAAAAGCCGAACACTCTACCATTGAGCTAGCAACCCTTTAAAAAAATATTAAATTTAATATTTTTTATTATATTATATTTTTAATTTTAATTCAAATTATATTGACAAACTACTATTATATATATAATATTAATATATATTAAAAGGGTCGATGCCCGAGTGGTTAATGGGGGCGGATTGTAACTCCGCTGGTTATACCTACGCTGGTTCGAATCCAGCTCGGCTCATTATTTTATTAATATATAATATTTTTTTAATAATTATTAATATATAATATATATTAATAATTATTAAAAAAATATTAATTTGGTGGTATAGCCAAGCGGTAAGGCAAGGGATTGCAAATCCTTTATTCCCCAGTTCGAATCTGGGTACCACCTACTCTAACATATTAATTTTTATTAACAATTGACAAAAATTATATATTATTTTATAATATTAAACATATTAAAAAATAAATATTGTAAGGCCCCCATCGTCTAGAGGCCTAGGACATCTCCCTTTCACGGAGGAAACGGGGATTCGAATTCCCCTGGGGGTATAAAAAGTATATATATAGGTTATTTACACTATAATTAAACTCTATACAGATGATTTACACTATAATTAAAGTATAATTATAGTGTAAATATACATTTTAGCGGGAGTAGGATTCGAACCTACGACCTCAAGGTTATGAGCCTTGCGAGCTACCAGACTACTCTATCCCGCGAATATAAATAAAATAAGTTAATAATTCAATACTAATAAATAAATTATATTAATTAATATATTAGTTGTCAATATCTGGGGTAGAAGGATTCGAACCTACGAATGTCGGGACCAAAACCCGATGTCTTACCACTTGACGATACCCCATTATTTTTTCTTATAATAATATTATATAATATTATTATAAGAAAAAACAAATTATTATTATTTAATAATTAAAATTAAATAATAATTTTAGGAATAAATAAATTAATATTATAATGTATCAATAGCATCAAATTCAAATTTAATTTCTTTCCATACTTCACAAGCTGCAGCTAATTCAGGACTCCATTTACAAGCAGCACGAATTACATCACCACCTTCAGATGCTAAATCACGTCCTTCATTTCGAGCTTGTGTACAAGCTTCTAAAGCAACACGGTTTGCAGCGGCTCCTGGAGCATTACCCCAAGGGTGTCCTAATGTACCACCACCGAATTGTAAACATGCATCATCACCAAAAATTTCAACTAATGCAGGCATATGCCAAACGTGAATACCACCTGAAGCTACAGGCATTGTACCTGGTAAACTAACCCAATCTTGTGTAAAGTAGATACCACGACTACGATCTTTTTCAATGTAGTCATCACGCATTAAATCAACGAAACCTAAAGTAATTTCACGTTCACCTTCTAATTTACCTACTACTGTTCCTGAATGTAAGTGATCACCACCTGACATACGTAAAATTTTCGCTAATACTCGGAAGTGAATACCGTGATTACGTTGACGATCAATAACAGCGTGCATAGCACGGTGAATATGTAATAATAATCCACTAGCACGACAGAAATGAGCTAATGAAGTGTTAGCTGTAAAACCACCAGTAATATAGTCATGCATAATAATTGGAACACCTAAATCTTTAGCAAATTGACCACGTTCCATCATTTCTTCGCATGTACCTGCTGTTGCATTTAAGTAATGACCTTTAACCTCACCAGTTTCAGCTTGAGATTTATAAATCGCTTCAGCAGTAAATAAGAAACGGTCACGCCAACGCATAAAAGGTTGTGAGTTTACGTTTTCATCGTCTTTTGTAAAATCAAGACCACCTCGTAAACATTCATAAACAGCACGTCCGTAGTTTTTAGCTGAAAGACCTAATTTTGGTTTAATTGTACAACCTAATAAACCACGACCATATTTGTTTAATTTATCACGTTCAACCTGAATACCATGAGGTGGACCTTGGAATGTTTTAACATAAGCTGGTGGAATACGTAAATCTTCTAAACGTAAAGCACGTAAAGCTTTAAAACCAAAAACGTTACCTACAATTGAAGTAAATAAGTTTGTAACTGATCCTTCTTCAAATAAGTCTAAAGGGTAAGCAATATAAGCAATATATTGATCATCTTCTCCTAATGGTTCAATATCGTAACAACGACCTTTATAACGATCTAAAGATGTTAAACCATCAGTCCATACAGTTGTCCAAGTACCTGTTGATGATTCAGCAGCAACAGCCGCCCCAGCTTCTTCTGCTGGTACTCCTGGTTGAGGAGTCATACGAAATGCTGCTAAAATATCAGTATCTTTTACTTGATAATCAGGCGTGTAATAAGTTAAACGGTAATCTTTTACACCAGCTTTAAAGCCAGTACCTGCTTTTGTTTCAGTTTGTGGAGCCATTTTTAATAATTAAAATTTAATAAATTGACCATTCGATCTGCCCAAATAAAATTATATAATATATAAATATATTATATAATTTTATATCTAATTTATAAAATTATCAAATATAAAGTTTAATAAAAAAATTATTTCATATTTGCTAAATTAATAGCTTTTAAAACTTGTTTTACTGCTTTATTTTTCCAGTTTGTTTTACGTTTATTTTTTTTTGATTTTGAAGTTCTTTTTTTTGGTACTGCCATATTATTTAAATTAATATATACTAAAATTATTTACTAATAAATTTTTATTAGCTAATAATTTTAGTATATATTAATAATCTTTATATGTCAATTTTAAATATAATAATTTTTACTAATTTTATTTACTATTTAATAATGATTTACTATTTAATAATATATAAGTATACCTACTTTGACAAAGGTTTTTTATAACGACATACTACTAATAGGTTTTTTTTTTTACTTTTTTTTTTTTTGTTTGAAGATAAAACAAAATATATTATAGATAATTTATTATCTATAACTTTAAGGTTAATAAATATTCTATAATTCACTTTAACATTATTAATATAAATATTAAATATTATTTAATTTTACTTTAATAATATTTATAGTTATAAACGAAGAATAAAATCAAATTTTTTATATTTATTAATATTAATAAATATAATATATTAATTTATTATTATATAAAACTAACAAATATGTCTGAAAAAATTGAATTAGAAAGTCGTCCTGTTTTTCCTTTTACATCCATAGTTGGACAAGAAGAAATGAAATTAGCATTAATATTAAATGTAATCGATCCAAAAATTGGAGGTGTTATGGTAATGGGAGATAGAGGTACAGGTAAATCAACAACTGTACGTGCTTTAAGTGATCTATTACCAGATATGAAAGTTGTTGCAAATGATCCTTTTAATTCAGACCCAAATGATCCTGAATTAATGAGTGACGAAGTTGCTGATAAAATAAAAAATAATAAAACGCTAGAAATAGAAACTAAAAAAATCCCGATGATTGATTTACCATTAGGGGCTACAGAAGATAGAGTTTGTGGTACAATTGATATGGAAAAAGCTTTAACAGAAGGTATAAAAGCTTTTGAACCTGGATTATTAGCATCAGCAAATAGAGGTATTTTATATGTTGATGAAGTTAATTTATTAGATGATCACTTAGTTGATGTTCTACTAGATTCAGCGGCGTCTGGATGGAATACAGTTGAACGTGAGGGTATATCTATTAGTCATCCAGCTCGTTTTATTCTTGTTGGTTCAGGTAATCCTGAAGAAGGTGAACTTAGACCTCAATTATTAGATCGATTTGGTATGCATGCTGAAATTAGAACCGTTAAAGAGCCAGACTTACGTGTACAAATTGTTGAACAACGTGCAGCTTTTGATTCAGATCCTATTGAATTTAGAAATAATTATAGTGAATCACAAAAAACATTAAGTGAAAAAATTGTTAAAGCTCGTGAATTATTAAAAGAAGTAGATTTAAATTATGAATTTCGTATAAAAATTTCACAAATATGTTCTGAGTTAAATGTTGATGGTTTAAGAGGGGATATTGTAACAAATAGAGCTGCAAAAGCACTAACTGCTTTTGAAGGTCGTAATGAAGTAACTGCTCAAGATATTTTTAGAGTTATTCCATTATGTTTGAGACATCGTTTGCGTAAAGATCCATTAGAAACAATTGATTCTGGTGATAAAGTTCGTGATATTTTTAAAAAAATTTTTAGTTAAAACCATTAACTAAAAATTTTTTGAATTCAAGATAACATTATTATTATTATTATGAAGGAATTTTTAATGAAAAATTTTTTAACATATCTTTCAACTGCACCCGTTATTGCTTTCGCTTGGATTAGTTTTACCGCTGGTTTATTAATCGAAGTTAATCGTTTTTTCCCTGATCCGTTAGTTTTTTCATTTTAATTAAATTTATTCTTTTTCTAATACTAGATTATTAGAAAAAGAATAAATTTAATTAAAAAATCTTTTATATTTACACGTCTTGTAGGACTCGAACCCACGACCCTTGGTTTTGGAAACCAATGTTCTACCAACTGAACTAAAGACGTTATAATTATTATAATAAATATATTTAATTTTATTAAAAAAATAAAAAAAAGCTAGTATATTAAAAAAAATTTACTCCCTCTTTTTATTAATTGTATAAAAAAAATATAATTAATAAAAAAACTAGTAACTTTATAATTTTTTTAATGATTTTTTTTTTATAATTTATTATTTTAATAAATAAAGGAGGTTACATTTTTATTAATTTTAAAAAATTAATAAAAACATTTTAAAAGGAGAAAACATGACTCGAGTTAAACGTGGATTTGTTGCTCGTAAAAGACGTAAAAAAGTATTAAAAATAACAAAAGGATTTCGTGGAAGTAGTTCTATACTTTTTCGTTCCGCAAATCAAAGAAAAATGAAAGCTTTAATGTTTTCATATCGTGATAGACGCAAAAGAAAAAGTAATTTAAGAAATTTATGGATTTCTCGTATTAATATAACAAGTCGTTTATATGGTTTAAACTATAATCAATTTATTTATAAATTAAAACAATTAAATATTCATATAAATCGTAAATGGTTAGCTCAATTAGCTGTACGAGACCAAAAAATATTTTATGAATTAATTAAACAAGTTAAAATATAAAAAATTTTATGAAAAAAAAATATAATTTAAAAAAAAAAATAAAAAAAACAATAAATATTCCAATTACAATTTATAAAAAAAATAGTAATAAATCATTTGTTCAAGGAACAATTGATTATAAAAATTTACAATTACTAAGACAGTTTATTAGTTTTGAAGGTAAAATTTTACCAAGATATTTAACTGGATTAACTGCAAAAGAACAAAGAAAAATTGCAAATGCAATTAAAACTGCTCGTGTTGCTGGTTTATTACCGTTTATAAATCAATAAATAAAAGGAGATTATATGAGTAAATATCGAGGACCTCGTTTAAGATTAGTTCGTAAGTTAGGTAATTTACCCGGATTAACAACTAAAGATTCAAATAAAGTCAATACGCCGGGCCAACATGGTCAACCAAAGATGAAATTTTTAAAAAAATTATCACCTTATGGGTTGCGTTTATTAGAAAAGCAAAAATTACGTTTTAATTATAATATTAATGAAAGACAATTAGTTGGATATGTAAAACAAGCAAAAAAATCAAATGGTTCAACAGGTGAAATTTTATTAACTTTATTAGAAATGAGATTAGATAATATTGTTTATCGTTTAGGTATGGCACCGTCTATTTTAGCAGCCAGACAATTAGTTTCACACGGTCATATTTTAGTAAATAAAAAAAAAGTTGATATTGCTAGTTATTCATGTAAAATTAAAGATATTATTTCAGTAAAAAATAAGCAATCTTCACAAGAATTAGTGAAACAATTGAGTGAAAAATGTGATAATGAATTACCAGACCATTTAAGTTTTAATAAAGAAAATTTAATAGGTGTTGTAAATAGTGTTATTAATCGAGATTGGGTTGGTTTAAAAATTAATGAGTTATTAGTTGTTGAATATTATTCACGCAACTAAATTTTAAAGGAGTTATTATTAATGATCAAAAATTTTAATAAAATTATTGCAACTGGACGTAGAAAATCGTCTATTGCAACAGTAGAATTAGTTCCAGGTAATGGTCGATTTATAATTAATAATCAATCTGGTATTAATTATATGCAAGATAATGCTTATTTAATTATGCAAATGCAATCACCTTTAGATTTTCTTGAATTAAAAAATAAATTTGATATTCAAATTACTGTTAAAGGTGGAGGATTAGTAGGCCAAGCAAATGCTATAAAATTAGGTATTTCAAGAGCTTTATGTTTATTTCAAAATAATTATAGACCTTCTTTAAAATTAAAGGGTTTTTTAACTCGAGATGCGCGAGTTAAAGAAAGAAAAAAATATGGATTAAAAAAAGCTAGAAAAGCACCGCAATTTTCAAAACGTTAAATTTATTTATAAAAATTTAAAAATAAACTTAATCTCTTACAATTTTTATTATTATCTTAATATTATAGATAATTAAAAATAATATGTAAGTCGAATTTATTATATTATAAAAGGATAAAAAAATGTCTAAAAATGTAGAACAAATTATTGAACAATTAAAAACATTAACTTTATTAGAATCAACAGAATTAGTTTCTCAAATTGAGGAAGTTTTTGGTGTTGACGCTTCAGCACCTGCAGGAGGTATGATGGTTGCTAGTGTTGAAACAGCAGGTGAAGAAGCTGTAGAAGAAAAAACTACTTTTGATGTTCTTGTAGAAGATGTAGCTCAAGATAAACGTGTTGCTGTATTAAAAGTAATTCGTAAATTAACGTCATTAGGTTTAGCAGATGCAAAAGCATTTACAACATCTCTACCAAAAGCTTTAAAAGAGGGTGTTTCTAAAGAAGAAGCTGATGAGGCAAAAGAAGCATTAGAAGCAGCAGGTGCAAAAGTAACAATTAATTAAATATAATTAATTAAATATATATAAATTAATTATTAAAAAATTTATATATATTTAATTAATTATATAAATAATTTTAGGCCCAATCGGACTCGAACCGATGACTTATTGCTTGTAAGGCAACCACTCTACCAACTGAGTTATGGGCCTATATATTATTAATTGAATTATAATATAAATAAAAAAAAAAATCAATATTAAAATAAAAATAATTTAATTAGTGAAAGATTTAAAATCAAATAAATAATATATAAATAAATTATTATATTATATGATATTAAAAACAAATAAAAATAAGAGTTTATTAAAATACAATTTATTTTTTAAAAATAATATTAATAAAAATACTATATTTTTTAAAATAAATAATAAATATAAAATTAATTGCTATTATTCAAATATTTATAATCCTTTAATAAATTTTAAAATTCCTAATTTTCTTAATTTACAAAGAAAAAGTTTTCAAAAATTTTTAAAAATAGATTTAATTAAAGAATTTAAAAAATTAAAAAAAATTACAAATTCTTCACAAACTATTGAAATTTTATTTTATATAGATAAATATAAATTAGTACCACCAAAATGGACTATTAAACAATCTATTTTAAAAAAAAAAACTTATAATTGCCAATTATTTGTTCCATTACAAATAATTAATCACAATACTAAGGAGTCTATAATTGATTGGTTATTACTGATGAATTTACCGTTAATGACAAAAAATGGACATTTTATAATAAATGGTTCTCCTAAAATAATAATGAATCAAATTGTTAGAAGTCCTGGTATTTATTTTCAGAAATTAATAAAACAAGACCAAGAAATTTTTTATTCTGCAGATTTTATTGCACAACGAGGTACGTGGTTAAGATTAGAAATTGATAGTAAAAATGGTGATATTTGGGCAAAAATGAAAAAAACTCCAAAAATTCCAATCAATATTTTTTTACGTTGTTTAGGTATAAGTTTACCAATTTTTAATAATTATTTAAATTCATATAAATTAAATATAAATAATGAATACAAGAATTTAGAATTATTAGATAAGAAAAATATTGACCTTAGTTTACAAAAAAGAAAATTATTATTAGATTATAATAAAGAAAATACAATAAATTTAAATAGTTATTTAAATTTAGATAAAAATTTTGATGAATTGGTTAAAAAGATTTCTTTAAAATCTAAATTACAAGAATCTAATATTAATATTAAAGAAATTGGAAAGAAATTTTTATATGAAAAATTTCTAAACCCGCGTTTATATAATTTATCAAAACTTGGTAGATCACGTATAAATAAAAAACTAGGTGTAAATATATCTGAAAATTATACTTTATTATCTGCTAAAGATATATTATTTTCTTGTTTTTATTTAATGCAATGTTTAAGAGGTATTGAAATTCCAACTGATATTGATGATTTAAAAAATCGTCAAATAAGATCTTCTGGTAAATTAATTCAAATACAACTAACAACAGGAATTTTACGTTTTGAAAAAACTATCCGCGATAAATTAATTTTAAATGATAAATTAAATAAACCAACAAATTTTATTTTTGGATATAATAAATTGAAAAATGGGTTTTTTTTTAATAGAGGTATATCAAACTCTATGCTATTAGTCAAAAAAGATCAAATTAATTTAATTAAAAGACAATTAGATATTATTAAAGACTCAAATAATATTTATAATATAAAAAAAAATACTTTTTCATATTTTGAATTAATAAAAATAAAAAAATACTTTAATTTATTAAAAAAAACTGAAAAATTTAATATATTAAATAATATTAATAAAAAAAATAGTTTATTAGAACTATCAAATTATAAGGTAAAAATTGAGACTCAGATATCTAAATTTAAAAATAAAAAAAATTTAAATTTAAATTTAGAGATTATAATAAACTCTAAATTATTTAATAACGTATTAAGAGAATTTTTTAATACGAATCCTTTAGTTCAATTATTAGATCAGACAAATCCATTAGCAGAGATTACACATAAACGTAGACTTAGTTCTTTAGGACCTGGTGGTATAAGTCGTGACACTGCTGGTATGGCTATTAGAGGTATTCATCCAACTCATTATGGTAGAATTTGTCCTATTGAAACTCCAGAAGGACAAAATGCTGGTTTAGTTAATTCATTCACTATTTATTCATCTTTAAACTCTAAAGGATTTATTGAAACCCCATTTTATAAAATATATAAGGGTTTTATTTTATTAAATCAAGGTTTATTTTTATTTTCTTCTGATCAAGAAAAAAATTTTAATATTGCACCAGGAGATATAAAAAAAAATAAATTAAATTTCTTACCTGGTAAAATAGATATACCTTGCCGTCAATTAAAAGAGTTTAAAAGAGTACCTCGAATTAAAATGGATTATATAGCTATAAATTCTATTCAAATGATTTCTATTGCTACATCTTTAATACCTTTCTTAGAACATAATGATGGTAATAGGGCTTTAATGGGATCAAATATGCAAAGACAAGCAGTACCAATTATAAAACCAACTTTTCCTATTGTAGGTACTGGTCTAGAATCAAATATTATTGCAAATATTAATTATGCAATACAAGCAAAAACCGGCGGTTTAGTAATATATGTTGATGGTAAAAAAATAGTTGTTTTAAGTTCTAAAAAAAATATATTAAATAAATTTAATTTTAAATTAAAACAGTTTAATAAACTTACTTTTAATCCTAAATTAAAACAAATTAATAAAGAAATTATTATTAACAGAAAATATAAAAATTTTATTAAAAATAATTTAAATAAAAGAAAAATAGTTTCTAATTTATTTGGGTTTAATAATTTTGTTTATCTTAACTATAATAAATTATATAAAGAAAATTTAAAAATTAATAATTTTTCTTTATTAAATATTAAAAATATTAATAATATTTTTAATTTAAATTTTGAAAATTATAATTTATCACTTTTTGAAATAATTAATTTTTATTCAAAAAAAACAAATTATTTCAAATCAAAATTAAAACCGTTTTTATCAAAAAATAATTTATTTTTATTAAAAAAAGTTAAAAATAGAAATCTTATAATTAATTATTCAAATTTAATTTTAGAAAAAAGTCCATTAACTTTTTATTTAATTATTAATTTTTTAAATATATTAAAAATAAATAGAATAAAACCAAATAAAATACTTTCTCCTATATATTTTAATTTAGTATTAAATAAAACAAATTTATCAAAAAATTTTTATTTTAAAAAAGAGAGTATAAAATTAGATACGAATTTAATTAAAAAATTTAATTTGAATAATTTTAATTATTTTTATACAAAAAAAAAACAAATAAAAAAAAATATAAGTTTGAATAAACAAACTTATTTAAATTTATTAATAAAAACGAATTTTTTTAATTTAAAAAATAATAATAAGCTAATTTTAAATAATAAAAAAAAATTATATACGCATAATTTATTAAAAAAACAAATCACAAAACCTTTTAATTCATATTTAACAAATTATTTTAATTTTAAAAATATTTTTTTAAATTTATCTATTTTAAATTCTAAATATATAAAGACTAATTTTATAAATAAAAATAAATTATTAAAAGTTAAATTAAATTATAAATGTGACCCTTTTTATAGATCAAATCAAGATACTTATTTAGTACATAGACCAATTGTTCAACAAGGTCAATGGGTAGAAAGTGGTGACGTGTTAGCTGATAATTCAACAAGTGACCAAGGTGAATTATCAATTGGTCAAAATATTTTAATAGGTTATTTACCTTGGGAAGGTTATAATTTTGAAGACGCAGTCTTAATAAATAAAAGATTAGTTTATGATGATATTTTTACAAGTTTACATATTGAAAGATATGAAACTGAAATTAGAGACACTCAATTTGGATCTGAAGAACTTACTTCTAAATTAAATGAAAAAAACTTATTTAACTATTTAAATTCTAACGGTATTGTAAAACTAGGAACTTGGGTTGAAGAAGGAGATATTTTAGTTGGAAAAGTTTCCCCAATTGGACAGAAAAAATTATCAGCGTATGAAAAATTATTATATGATATAATTGGAAAATCTGTACCAAAAACAAAAGACACTTCATTACGTGTACCATTGGGAATAAAAGGTCGTGTTGTTCATATTGAATTAATAGAAAAAGAAATATCTTCTAATTTTAATAATTTAGATAATAGTAGTCCTTTATTAAAAAATGATAAAAAAATAATAAAAAATAAAAATTTCTTCATTTATAAATTTTTGAAGAAAAAAAATTTTTATTTAAAAGATAATTTTAAGCTTTCAAAATTTAATATAGAAAAATTAAATTTATTTTTTTCCAAATTATTAAAAAATTATAAAAATAATAAAATAAAAAAATATTTTTATTTAAATAATTTTTATAATTTTTATTATAAAAAAAATAATAAAAAGGTAAAATTATCAACTAATATTAAAAATTTTTTATTAAAACAAAAAAAAATTAATAATAAAATTAAATATAAAAAACGAAAAAGAATTTTATTATTTCCATTTTTTAATATTTTAGAAAATAATAAATTAAATGATTATGAAAAAATAAAATATTTAAAAATTTTTCATAATTCGTTATTATTGAATAAGTTAAAATATAAAGATTTCTTTAATAAAAAAATTTTTTATTTTTTAAAAAATAAAAATCCTAATTTTATTATAACATCGTTATATAATTTTATTTTCAAAATTGGGTTCAAAAAAAGTAATTATTTATTATCAAATAATTTATATAATATTAAAAATCAAGATAATAAATTAAAAAAAATAAAAAAAGTACATGTATATATTGCTCAGAAAAGAAAAATTCAAGTAGGTGATAAAATAGCTGGGCGACATGGAAATAAAGGAATAATTTCTAATATTTTATCTTCTGAAGATATGCCGTATTTACCAGATGGTTCACCATTAGATTTAGTTTTAAACCCATTAGGGGTTCCTTCACGTATGAATGTGGGACAAATTTTTGAATGTTTATTAGGGTTAGCTGGAACATATTTAGGTCAATGTTATAAAATACAACCATTTGATGAAATATATGGTTCTGAAGCATCAAGAAGTTTAGTATATTCAAAATTATATGAAGCACGTATTAAAACAGGACAATATTGGTTATTTAATCCGAATTTCCCAGGTAAAATACGTTTATTTGATGGTCGTACTGGTGATTGTTTTGAACAACCTAGTACAGTTGGTAAAGCTTATATTTTAAAACTAATTCATCAAGTAGATGAAAAAATTCATGCCCGTTCAACTGGTCCTTATTCTTTAATAACTCAACAACCATTAAGAGGTAGGTCAAAACAAGGTGGTCAAAGAGTAGGTGAAATGGAAGTTTGGGCTTTAGAAGGATTTGGAGCTTCTTACATTTTACAAGAATTATTAACAATTAAATCAGACGATATTGAGGGAAGAAATAAATTAACAAAATCAATTATTAATAATAAATCAATTAAATGTGGAACACCAGAATCTTTTAAAGTTTTAATTCGAGAGTTACAAGCTCTTTGTTTAGATATTTCTATTTATAAAATAGCATCTACAGGTAAACCTGAAAAAATAGATATAAATTTTTTATAAAATCTTTATAAAAAATTTATATAAATAATAAAAAGGATTTTTTATGAATATAAATTTTTTAATTAATAAATCTAAAAATGAATCTAATTTTTTGAAATTTCAATCTATAAAAATTAGTTTAGCATCTCCCAAAAAAATAAAACAGTGGACACAAATTTTACCTTTAAAAACTAATAAAATTGATAACAAAAGTAAGGCTATAAAAGAAAAATTAAATAAAGGAAAAATTTTAAATCCAAAAACATTTAATTATAAAACATTAAAACCTGAAAAAGGGGGATTATTTTGTGAGACAATTTTTGGATCACTAAAAAATTTATCAAGTAGAAGATATCAATTAGGTTATATTGAACTGATTTCTCCCGTAACTCATATATGGTATTTAAAAGGTTCTATCAGTTATATTTCTATTATTTTAAATTTTAAAAGAAAAAATTTAGAATCTATTGCATATTGTCTAGAATTTTTATCAACTCAAGTAAAATCTTTTAAACATAACTTAAACTATATAAATTTGTCTTCTATATTAAAAAATAATTTAATAGGCGATAGATCAATTCTAAATTCATCAATTTTTAATAATAATTATAATTTTTTATTATTAAATAATAATAATTTATTTATTCAAAATAAAAATAATATTAATTTAGTAGAACAGGATTATAAAAAAATTTCTAAAATAAAAAAATTTTATAAATTAAAAAATAATATTATTGGTTTAAATAAAAATTGGATTAATAATATAAAGTTAAATAATCAACCAAATATTATTTTAAGACTAAGTAATCCAATAAATTTAATTATTCATAGTATCTTAAAAAATAATTTTAAATTTAGTTTATTAGATTTCAATATTTATAAAAATAATAAAGATTTATTAACTTTTAATAAAAGTAGTTATCAAGTTAAAAATATAGTTTTAAAAAAAAATTCTTATTCTCTTGATTTTCCGATTTTATTATTTAATAATAATAAAATATTACAAAGATTAATTTTAAATAAAAAAAAATGTTTTTTTAGTACTAGTGGTAATTTAATTAAAATAGATAATTCTAATTTTAAAAACGAAAAAAATAATTTTAATAAATTAGAAAATATTAATTTAATATATAATATAAAATCAAATAATAAAACTTATTTTAATAATATAAATATGTTTGTTAACTTTTCTAATTTTCAAGAATCTCCCTTTAAAATATTTCAAAGTGGTTTTTTAAATGTTAATAAAGAAAAATTAGTAATAAATAATAATATTTTAGATTTTTTTATTTTTAATAATTATGATTTATCAAATTCAAAAAAAATAAATTTTAAAAATTATAAAGATCGATTAGTTACTTTTATTTGGTATTTAAATAATGACAAAAAAAATTTTTATAATATCAATTCTAAAAATTTTTCTTTATTAAATAAACCTGGTATTAAAAATGCCTTTTATTTAAAAGATTATAATAAAGAAAATACACAAACTAAAAATAAGAAGATAAAATATAGTTCAAATATTTTATCTAATTTTTATGAAACATATTCACAATTTGAAAAAATAAATTTTATAAAAACTAACAAAATATTTAAATTAAAGTATACTAAAAAAATTGATGTAAAAAAACTTCATATCAATTTAAGTAAAATAAAAAATAAAATTAAATATTATAATATGCATACAATTAATAATTTAATTTTATTAGAAAAACATTATAATCAAGATGAATATAATATTAATAATAATTATAAATTTGAAACTAAAGATAAAAAAATATTAAAATTAAAAAAAAATAACTATATTTTATCAGATGTATGTTTTTTTAAAATTATTTCATATAAAAAAAAATTAAAAAAAAATAAAAAAGATATAATAAAAATTAATGAATATTGCTTTTCAATAATACGATTTCAGACTTTATTAAAAACTTTATATTCTGAATATGAATTTAATTTTATTAATAATTCAAATTTTAATATTAGTAATAAATCAAATAAATTATTTTTAAATTATGATTTATTTAAAGATAAAGATGATAAATTGAAAAATAATTTTAATTTTAGTAATTTTGATTTAAATGAAAATAAAGTTGAATTTGATAATAGTACGATAAAAGATATAAAATTAGAAAAATTAAAAACTATTGAACCTAATTTATTATTATTAAATTTTAATAGGAATTTAGAAGATCAAAAATCAGATTTAGCTAATCTTAAATTTAAAAATAAATTAAAAAATCAGTTGTTTAAACAATTTTATTTAAATATAAAAAATAAAAAAGAAGTTTTTAATTTTTATTTTATTCCTAGATATTTAAAAATTAATAAAAAAAAATTAAATTTTAATAATTCTACTATATTAAATAATTTAGATTATTTAAATTTTTACTATAATAACAAATCTAATATTAAATCATATGTAAAAAATCCATTAGGTAATAATAAATTTCGTAAATTTATAATCTCAATATTATTTACAACAATTCAAAAAAGTTTAATTATTTCTAAAATAAAATTATTTAAAAAACTTTTAATTTCAAAGTGTGATTTAATAAAAAGTTATAATAATACTAATTATAAAAATCTAATTTATAATGAAAAAAAACAATTAATTTCATTTTTTTTTAGTAACTATGGTGTATTAACAGAATTAGTTGAAGTTTCACCAAAAACTTATACAGAAATTAATTCACAAAATAATATAATAAATGAGGTAAAGAATGATAAATCATTCTTTTCATTAAATTCAAATAAAAATGATGGAAAATTTTTTGATATATACGATTTAGAAGAAGAAAAAATAATTAATTTAAGATACCCTGGGTGGTTGAATAAATTAAATAAGAATTCAAATTTTTTTTCTTTTATTTGGTTAGATAAAAAATATTTAATTACTTTACAAAAAGAAACAAATAATTTTGATCTGAAAATATGTCTTAATATTTTACAGAAAGATTTTAAATATTTATTAAAAAATTCTAAAAAAAATAATCTTTATAAAAAAACAAATAAATTGTTAAATATAAATGAAAGTTTTATAAATAACGATTTTAATATTTCTAAAAATATAATACTGCAAAAATTAATTTCTTTTTTTGGTATTTATGATAATTTATTTATTAATTTTTCTTATGACTTTGAATATGAAAATAATGTTAATTATACTAATAATTATAAAAATATTTCAATTTTATTAAATAAAATTGAAATAGAAGATATATTTTCTAGTACTTATATATATATTAAAAATATTGTTTGGCATTCTAAATTAAAAGAATTATTTTTTTTAAATAATCAAATTAAAGATAAAGATTTTATTTATGAACAATACTTATCTTTTGATTATTTCAAAAATAGTCTAGTAACACCTGCTAATAAATCTAATAATAGTTTAGATTATTTTACTTTTAATAATTTATTAGAACAATTTATATTTAAAAATCAATTACACTTTAATAAATATTATATAATAAGTCAATTATTTTTATGGAATAATCAAACTGATTGGGAAACATTTTTATTTTATATTACTAAATCAGCTTCTATAAATGACAAAATTATACCTTGTTATGTTGATCGTAGTATATGTTTTGATCAACCTCAAATAGGAGCTATCGCAATTCAAAATATTCTAAAAACTTTTGATATTAGTTTTACAAATTATGATATTAAAAATAATAAGAAAAAACTGATTTCAAATTCTTCAAATACTTTTTTAAATAAAGGTCAATTATTAAATAATAATTTAAATAAAAATAATATAAAAAATTATTATTTTTTATCTTTATATAATAATCCTAATTCAATTAAAAACAAAAAATTTATTTCAATTGAGTTATTAATTTCTAATATTAAAAATAAAGTTTTAAAATTAAATAATCAAATACAATATTATGAAAATTTTTTAAAATTTCGAATATTTTTTAACGATAATACTAGTAATTTTCAAAATAAAGATAAAATAAAATTAAAAAAAAATATTTTTAAAAACAATAAGTTTTTATTAAAATTAAAAGATTATAATAAATTTATTAAAATTTTTAGAAAAGTAGAAAATTTACGTTCATTAAGAGCTACTTATTTTCGCCGTTTAAAATTATTACAACCTTTTTTAAAGAAAGAAGTTAAAGCTGAATGGATGATTTTAAATATTATTCCGGTTTTACCTCCCGATTTACGCCCAATTCTTGTTTTAGATAGTCAACAAGTTGCAGTTTCAGATTTAAATAAATTATATCAAAAAGTAATATTTAGAAATGAAAGATTAAAAAGGTTATCTAATGATTTTTATTCTTTAAATGTATCTCCAGAAATGAGATATGCTCAAAGATTATTACAAGAATCAGTTGATGCTTTACTTGAAAATGGAAAGGGGGATTCTAAATTATTTACTTCGTCTAATAATAGACCTTTAAAATCTTTATCAGATATGGTAAAGGGTAAAAAAGGTCGTTTTCGTCAAAATTTATTAGGAAAAAGGGTTGATTATTCAGGCCGATCAGTTATTGTTGTAGGTCCAAATTTAAAGTTATATGAGTGTGGGTTACCTCAAGAAATGGCAATTGAATTATTTCAACCTTTTTTAATACGTCAATTATTATTAAAAAAATTTGCTAAAAATTTTATAAATGCTAAAAGATTAATTAAAAATAAATATAAAATTATTTGGAATATTCTTAAATTTATTATGGAAAATAGACCTGTTTTATTAAATCGTGCTCCAACTTTACATAGACTAGGTATACAAGCCTTTAAACCAAAACTAGTTTCTGGTAGAGCTATTTTATTACATCCACTAGTATGCTCAGCTTTTAATGCTGATTTTGATGGAGATCAGATGGCTGTACATGTACCTATTTTTTATGAAGCTTGTTCTGAAGCTTGGAGGTTATTATGTAGCCGTAATAATATTTTATCTCCTGCTACAGGGGATCCTATTATTGTTCCTAGTCAAGATATGGTATTAGGTTGCTATTATCTTACAACTTTAGATAAAATAAAAAGAATAAACAATTTTAATTATTTTAATAATTATTTATTATATAAAATAAAGAAAGAAGATAAATTAAAAATAGTTAATAAAAATTTATTTTTAATTTTTAGTAATATTGATCAAATTTTTCAATTATTTAATCAACAGTTATTAGAGTTACATACTTTAATTTGGTTAAAATATAATAATAAAATTGAATTTAATTTAAATTATCAAAACTGTTTAGAAATTCAAATTGATAAACGTGGTAATATAAGTAAAATTTATTCAGAATATAAACTATACTATAATTGGCAATTTAATAAAAATTTAATTTATATTAAAACAACACCAGGTCGTGTATTAATTAATAAACTAATTTTTGAAGTATTATTTTATTAAAAAATAGTCCTATTTTATAGGTTAATAATAAAATTAGAGTAATATATTTTTTATTACTATATTTATATATAAAAATTAAAATGATTAAAAATAAAAATAAAAATATAAATTTTCTTTATTTTAATAAAACTTTTAATAAAAGTAGATTAAAAAAATTAATTTATTGGTCAATAACGTTATTTGGAGAAAAAAAAACAGTTGATTTAGTTGAAATTTTAAAAAAATTAGGTTATTCTTATGCAACAAAAGCTGGCTTATCATTAAGTATTGATGATTTACAAATTCCATTAATAAAAAATAAACTATTATTTAATACTGAATCTAAATTAAATTACACTAATCAAGATGTTGAAAAAAGCTATTTAACATCTATTGAATATTTTTCACAAGTAATTGATACGTGGAATAATACTAATGAAATTTTAAAACAGGAAGTAATTAATAATTTTAAAAATAAAGATGTTTTAAACCCAGTTTATATGATGGCTTTTTCCGGAGCTCGTGGTAATATTTCACAAGTTCGTCAATTAGTTGGTATGAGGGGTTTAATGGCTGATCCAAGTGGCCGTATTATAAATTTTCCAATTCAAAGTAATTTTCGTGAAGGTTTAACATTAACTGAGTATGTTATTTCATGTTATGGTGCTAGAAAAGGTGTTGTTGATACAGCTTTAAGAACTGCAACTTCTGGTTATTTAACACGTAGATTAGTAGATGTTGCTCAACATGTTATTATTCGTTTATATGATTGTTTAACTTTAAGAGGTATTTATTTATATGATTTAAAAACAACTAATAATAAAAAACTTTTATCATTAAAAAATAGATTAATCGGTCGTATATTAGCGGAAGATATTTATGATATTGTAATAAAATCAAATAAACATTGTTTTTTTAAAGACTCTTCGATTTTAAAAAAAATATCAAAAAATAAAAAAATTGCATCAAGAAATCAAGAAATTACTATGCAACTTATAGATATTTTATTAAAAAGTAAAAAACCAATTTTAGTTCGTTCACCATTAACCTGTCAAGATAAAAATTATGTTTGTCAACTTTGCTATGGTTGGAGTTTATCTTCTAATCGTTTAGTTTCTTTAGGTGAATCAGTTGGTATTATTGCTGCTCAATCAATTGGAGAACCAGGTACACAATTAACAATGCGTACATTTCATACCGGCGGTGTTTTTTCAGGTCAAAGTTCAAGTGAAATTCGTGCACTATTTGATGGTTATATTGAATTCCCAGATACAATAAATGGTAAATTTGTTCGAACGACACATGGAAAAATAGCTTTTTTAACAAAGCAAAAAGGTTTTTGTTTATTAAAATCAAAATTTTCAAAAATCAAAAAAATAATTTTACCATTATTTACACTATTATTTGTTAAACAAGGTCAAAATGTTTTTAAAAATCAAGTATTAGCAGAACCTATAGGTTTTATAACTGAATTAGAACAAAGTATAGATGTTTTTCAAACTATATATTCTGAATTTTCCGGTGAAATTCGTTTTAAAAATAGTAAATCAATTAATTTATTAAATAAAACAGATACAAATTTAAATAAATATGTAAATTCAAAAACAGGCGAATTATGGGTTTTAGCATCTAATAAACAAAACATTTTAAAGCCTTTAAATCTTTTCATTAAAGCAGGTGATTTTATTTTTTTTAATAATTTTGTTTGTTTATATAATCTATCTTTTCCAAATAAAAATAATTTTAATAATATAAAAAAAATTAAAAATGATTTTAATAAATCTAATTTAAAAAAATTAAAAATTTTTAATTTTTTTAATAAAATTAAAAATAATAAAATTTTATATTATTCTATCTTGGAATCTAATTTATTTATAAATTATGATTATTTTCAAGTATCAAGTATCTATAAAAAAAAATTTAGTAACAATAATTTTGAAAAAGTATCTACTAAAAATACAAAAATTTATTCTAATATTAATGAATACTTTTTTAAATATTCAAATCTAAATAATAATTTTAATAATGTAAAAAAAATAAAAAAAACTTATTTTTTACCTTTTTTCAATAAAAAAAAAAATTCTTACGGGTTTATTTATAAGTTATGCATTAATTTAAACCCACTAAATAAAATAATATTATTTGAAAAATATAATAATAACAGTTTTTTACCAATAAGCGCTTTTCTATTTTGCCAATTAAATAAATCAAAATTGTTTAAAATTTTAATTAAATATGATAATTTTTATATTTTTAAAATACCTTTTAATTTTATTTTAACAGAATTATTTATTATAAAAAACAAAGTCGTTTTAAATTGTTTTAAAAGTATAAAAATAAATAATTTAAATTTAAAGTACGAGGCTTTATTTAGATTAAAAAATTTAAAGTATAGATCTTTTTTTAATGATGATTTAAAAATAAAAAATAAAATATTAAAAAATAATAAAAAATTTTTTATTTCAAACTTAAAAAATTTTTCTAAGCATAATAATATTAAAAAAATACTTAATGATTCTAATAATTTAAAAATTTATTTTTTTGAGTTAAATTATAGTAATAAAAAAAGAAAAATAATAAGCCATTTTTATAATAAATCAGGTATTAATATTGATGAGAATAATTTATTCACTAATTTAGAAAATTGTTATTCTATCTCTAATTCAGTTGAAATTTGTAATAATTTTAATAAAAATCCTTCTTATTTATTTTTTAATAATTCATCATTAAATTTCTTTATTTTATCTATTTTTTATAAATTATTATATAATAAATATAATAAAATAGAAAACAATTTTAGAAATGAATATACTTTATTTAATAATAGTAGATATAACTCAAATCAAATTGAAAAGACTTTTAAATTTTATTTAAATAAAAACCCTTTAATATGGACTTTTTATTTTTTAAATAATAATATTAAAACGAGTATAAATTTATTAAATATTGATAAAAAATTAGATATTAAAGAATATAATTTATTTTTAAATTTTTTTTCTAATAATATAGTTTATTTTTATAAAAATATTAAAGTTTTGCAAAATAGTAATAATAATATTTTATTAAAAACAAATAAAGAACTTTTAGAACAAAAACATATTTTAGTATATAATAAAATTCTATCAAATAACAATAATATTTATTTAAGAAAATCAAAGTTATATAATTCAAATAATTTTAATTATTTATTCTTATCTTTTTTTGAAAAATATAAAATAAATTTGAATTTTTTCTATCAAATACAAGATAACTTTTTAAATAAACCATTTTCTTTATTTAATAGAAATAATATTATAAAAAATAAAAAATTTCTTTTTAAGAAAAATAATTTTATTTATTTTAAAAATAAACAACAACTATTTTATTTAAATAACCAATTAAAAAAATCAATAATAAACAATAGTAGTTACGATTTATTTTATTCTGAACAATTGTTTTTAAATAGTTTTTTTATAAAATCTATTTTATTTAACATTTATTATATTTCAATAATATTTTATTTTTTACTAAACAATAATTCAAAAATAAATGATTTAAAAAATTTATTATTAAAAACTAATAAATTAAAAATAAATCAAAAAAAAATTTTATATTTAAAGAAAGACATTATTTATTTTTATTTTTCAACTTATATTTCTTCATTTTTATCTTCAAATTTCAAAATAGATTTATATAAAAATAAAGATTTTACTAATAAAGAAAAAATTAATCTAAACAATGATATTAAATATAATTTAATTTTTTCTAATATTACTTTTTTAGAATTTATAAAAAATATTAATATTAGTATTAATATTTTTTATAATTTTTTAAATAAATTTAATAATAATGAAATATATATTATTAATAAAAAATTAAAAAAATATTTTTTCGTCTCTTTTTCAATAAATAATATAATTTCATATAATAATATATTTATATCATTATTTTATAATAAAGGTTTAAAATTAGATTCATTATTAATATTTAAATATAATAATTATAAACAATTAAACGTTCTTAATAATTTTAGTGTTCTATTTGATAAAAAAATATTAAATTTAAATTCACAAATTAATCAAAATTATTTTTTTTTAAATAAAAAAAATAATTTTAATATATCTATTATATGGTTTTCAAAATCAAACACATTAAAAAATAATTATAAATTAATTAATAAAACTGATTTTAAATATTATAATAATAATTATTTTAAAATTAAAAATAATTTAAAAAAGTTTAAAATTTTTACACTATATAATTATAACAATTTTAACCATAATAACGATTTTAATAATAATAAATTTAAATCTTATTTTTTTAGTAGTTTATTTTTTAATAAACCTTATATATTATCGAAGAGTTTTATTTCAGATTATTTTATTATTAAGAATAAAAATATAAAAAAATTACAGATAATAAATAAAAAAAATATAAATAATAAATTAAATTTATTTTATTTATTATTTAATAATAAACTAAAAAATAAAATAAATACTTTTTATTCAGAAAGATTATTAAATACTAAAATGAATATATCAAATAATTTTTTAAATAAATTAATAAAATATGAAAATATTAAAAATTTAGATTCTTTTTTTTATAAAAAAGAAAATTCTATTTATAATTTAAGTTATATATTTGAAAAAAAATGGGCTTATTATTTAAATATTTTTTATATAAAAAAATTTAATCGATTAATAAAATTTAATCTATTTTATAATAATATTTTAATTAATAAAGATTGTAATATAGATTTTTTAACTAAGAAATATTCGATAAATAATTATTTAAAAAGTAATATTTTATTATTTACTAATAATTATTATTATGATTATTGGCTATTTTATAAATCAATTTTTAATTTTTTAGTTTTACCAAATAATTATTATAGTGGGACTATAGCCAAAAATACTAATTTTGAATTATATAATTTCATCTCATCTAAAATAGAATTAGAATATTCTGATATTTTAAATAAATTATTTTTTAATAAAACACTTAAAATAAAAAAAATATTTCCTATAAATACTTTATATTTATTTAGAGTTCAAACACAAATAAATTTTAAAGAAAATAAATTATCAAATTTTTTATCTCCTCATTTATTAGACTCTAATAAAAATAATTTTAATTTTAATTTAAATTTTATAAAATTTAAATTAAAATTGATATTTACTAAATATAATAATATTTATATACAAAATATTTTTTTAATCAATATAAATTATATTTTTAGTTATGTATTAAATCTATACTATATTGAAAATTATAAATTTAATAAAAATGTAGAAATAAAAAATAATAATTTATTGCTACAGCCCCTAAATAAAATTTTTTATTTTAGTTCTAATAAACAAAAATTAACAAATAATTATAATGGCTGGGTTTATATAATAAATAAATCAGATTCATTATTTTTAAACTATAAAAAAATTATTCCAAATGGCCATTTTATTACTAAATATATATTATTTGAAAATATAGTAACATTAAATAAATTTTTTACTTTTCGTTTTAAAAATAATAGTTTAAAAATAAAATTTAATATTCGTAATAATTTCTTAAAATCATTTTTAAATTTTAAAATTAAAAAATCTTTATTAAATAGTATTTTTATCTTTAATGGATCAAAATTTTTAACTCTTTATTTATATTCTTCAAATATATATTTAAATAATTTAATATTAAAAAATAACTATTTAAATATAAATAATAATATTGTTTTTACTAAATTTTATTTTTATAAAATAAAAATAAAAACTATAATAAAGACTAAAAAAGTAAATAATCATAAAAATAATATTATTTTAATAAATAAGTTTTATCGTCTAGTTTTTTTTCAAACATCAAATTTAAAAAAAATAAAATATAAATCAAATTTTTTAAATAGAAATTTCCAAGAACAGTTTATTAATAAAAAATTATTAATTAGTAATAAAAGAAATAATTTTAATAGTTTAAAACGTATTTTTTTAATTATTAATAATAATATACATATTAATAAATATAGTCGTTATAAACCAAAATTATTAATTAAAAAAATATTATTTCAATATAATTCTAATTTAATAATACAGTTTAGTAAATTTAAAAATATTGGTTTAATTGAAAAAGGTTCGGATTTTAGTTATTTAAATAATATTTCTTCGAAGAAATTATTATATTTTTATGAAAAAAATTTATTATTACCACAAAATTATTTACGTGATTATATTTTAAAATTTCCTTTTAATAGTATAATAAAAAATAAAATATTTAATAATCCTTTTATTTTAATAAATAAAGAAAAATTTTTATCTAAATTTACTTATTCTAATTATTTATTATTTACTAATAATAAATATGATTTTAAAACATTAGATTTAAAAAAATTAAAAGATTATAGATTAAAAATAAATTATTTTAATTTAAAACAAAAAATAGATTATAGTTTTTATGATTATTTTTATTTAAAGGGTTATTCTTTTTTTAAAAATATTTATAGTAATAATATACAAATAGTATTATTAATTAATATTCTTTTTAAAATAAGTTTAAATAAAAATAATTTTAAAAATAATATATTTGTTAATATTGATAATAAAAAATTAAAGATTTTTTATATTTTTAATTATAACTATAAGAAAATGTTTAATTTTTATATATTAAAAAATAAAAAAACTAGTAATTGTAATTTTTGTATTTCATACTGTTCATCAATTTACTTATATAAAAATAATTTTTTAAGTAGTAATACTAATTTTAGTTCAACTATCTATAATATTAATAAAAAATCATTAAATAATTTAATAACTTTAAATATTTATAAAACTAAATATCAAAAGTTTATAAATAGTGAAAAACAAAAAAATATCTCAAAAATTTATATTAATTTTAGACCTTTTTTAATTGAACAAAATAGTTTTTTATTTCAAATAAGTTTTATTTTTAAAAAAAATTTAATTGATTCTTATGATTATTCATCATTCATTCCAATTAATAAAGTATTTTTAAATATTTTTAATAGATTAAAATTAATTAAAAACAAAATCAAAACAGTTTCTTTTTATAATAATAAAAATATTTTTGTTATTAATAAAATACCTAAATTAAAATATGAATTAAGTAATTTTAAGGGGGAAATTTTAAAAAGCTATAATTCATCTTTTTTTTATTATTCTAATCACTATAAAAGTTTTGTAATTAAAAAAAATAAAAACTTTAAAAGTATAAACAATCTATTTAATTTAAATAAAAATTTTAAGCAGAAATTATCGTTATTTCCTGAATTAATATATTTAACAAATTCTGATTTTTTAACATATAAAACTCCATTAAATTTTAATAATTATTTAAAAATAAATAAATTTAAAGTAAAATTAGGTGAGTTTATTCCTTATTCAAAAGAAATAATTCTAAATTTTGCAGTTAATCAATCGGGCCAAGTTATTTTTTTAAATAAAAATAAAGTATTATTACGTCGTGCAAAATCTTTATTATTATCACCCGGTTGTATTTGTAATTTGAAACAAGGTGATTTTATAAATACTAATTCACCATTATTGACATTAACTTATAAAAATTTAAAAACTGAAGATATTGTTCAAGGTATTCCTAAAATTGAACAGCTTTTAGAAGCACGAGAAAATGTAAAAGATCAATTTAGTTTAAACTCATTGATTAAATTGAAATTTAAAAAATATAAAAAATATTATTCTAAAAAAGAAGCAGTATATAAGAGTATTATTTTTATTCAACAATATATTGTTGATTCTGTTCAAAAAGTTTACCAATCTCAAGGAGTAAATATTTCAGATAAACATATTGAAATAATAGTTAAACAAATGACTTCTAAAGTTCGAATAACTAATCCAGGGAATACTGGTCTTTTAAGGGGAGATATTGTTTATTTAGATTGGATTGAATTAATAAATAGTGGTTTAAAAGGTAAAAAATCTCAATATGAACCAATAATTTTGGGTATAAGTAAAGCTTGTTTAGAAATGGATGGTTTTATATCAGCTGCCAGTTTTCAAGAAACTATTAAAATTTTAAGTAGAGCAGCTATTTTACAAAAACGTGATTTTTTAAGAGGTTTAAAAGAAAACCTTATTTTAGGGCATTTAGTTCCAATTGGTACAGGTTTCGAATTTCCAATATAAACTATACTAAAACACTTAATTTTAAGTGTTTTAGTATAGTTTATATTAATAAATAAGTATACCTGTTTTGATGGTACCTATTTAAAAAATTAAAATATATTTTGTTGAATACACTAACATAAGTAATAATATTTGTTTTTAAACTAAAAATTATTATTAAAAAACTATCACGGAGAGTTTGATTCTGGCTCAGGATGAACGCTGGCGGTATGCTTAACACATGCAAGTTGAACGAAGATAATAATTCTTGAATTATAATACTTAGTAGCGGACGGGTGAGTAACGCGTAAGAATCTACCTTTAGGAAAAGAATAACAACTGGAAACGGTTGCTAATACTTTATATGCTGAGAAGTTAAATAGGTTACTGCCTAAAGATGAGCTTGCGTCTGATTAGCTAGTTGGTAAGGTAAAAGCTTACCAAGGCAATTATCAGTAGTTGGTCTGAGAGGATGATCAGCCACACTGGGACTGAGACACGGCCCAGACTCCTACGGGAGGCAGCAGTGAGGAATTTTTCGCAATGGGCGAAAGCCTGACGAAGCAATACCGCGTGAAGGATGAAGGCCTGCGGGTTGTAAACTTCTTTTATTAGAGAAGATAATGACGGTATCTAATGAATAAGCATCGGCTAAATATGTGCCAGCAGCCGCGGTAATACATATGATGCAAGCGTTATCCGGAATGATTGGGCGTAAAGCGTCTGTAGGTTGTTTAAAAAGTCAACTGTCAAAAACTAAGGCTCAACTTTAGGCAGGCAGTTGAAACTTTTAGACTAGAGTATGGCAGAGGTAGAGGGAATTACTGGTGTAACGGTGAAATGTGCAGATATCAGTAAGAACACCAATGGCGAAAGCACTCTACTGGACCAAAACTGACACTCAGAGACGAAAGCTAGGGGAGCGAATAGGATTAGATACCCTAGTAGTCCTAGCTGTAAACGATGGAAACTAAATATTGCGTTTTTAAAATGCAGTATTGTAGCTAACGCGTTAAGTTTCCCGCCTGGGGAGTATGCTCGCAAGAGTGAAACTCAAAGAAATTGACGGGGGCCCGCACAAGCGGTGGAGCATGTGGTTTAATTCGATGCAACGCGAAGAACCTTACCGGGGTTTGACATACTATGCATTTTTTGGAGACGAAAAAGTTCAAACATAGATACAGGTGGTGCATGGCTGTCGTCAGCTCGTGTCGTGAGACGTAGGGTTAAGTCCTGTAACGAGCGCAACCCTTATTGTTAGTTGCTTTAAGGAAACTAGCAAGACTGCCAGTGATAAGCTGGAGGAAGGTGAGGATGACGTCAAGTCAGCATGCCCCTTAAATCCCGGGCTACACACGTGCTACAATGGTTAAGACAAAGAGATGCTAACTTGTGAAAGTACAGCCAACCTCAAAAACTTAATCTCAGTTCGGATTGTAGGCTGCAACTCGCCTACATGAAGCCGGAATCGCTAGTAATCGCAGGTCAGCTATACTGCGGTGAATACGTTCCCGGGCCTTGTACACACCGCCCGTCACACCATCGAAGCTGACTAGGCCCGAAACCGTTGTAAACGTCTAAGGCACAGTTAGTGACGAGGGTGAAGTCGTAACAAGGTAGGGCTACTGGAAGGTGGCCCTGGATCACCTCCTTCAAAAAAAGAAAATAAAATAATTACTTTACTTTAACTTAGTTAAAGTAAAGAGGGCTATTAGCTCAGTTGGTTAGAGCGCACCCCTGATAAGGGTGAGGTCACTGGTTCAAATCCAGTATAGCCCACCAGTAAAAAAATTTTAAATTGGGGATATAGCTCAGTTGGTAGAGCGCTGTCTTTGCACGGCAGATGTCAGCGGTTCGAATCCGCTTATCTCCAATTTAATAAAATAATTTTATTTACTGGATTTATATTGACTAGGTCAAATATATTAAAGTTTATGATGGATACCTAGGCATTTAGAGTCGATGAAGGGCGTGGATACCAACGAAATGCTTCGGTTAGTTGGAAACAAACTGTGATCCGAAGATTCCCGAATAGGAAAACCTATATAACTACTTAGTAAATTCATAACTAAGTAAGAGACAACCTGCTGAATTGAAACATCTTAGTAAGCAGAGGAAAAGAAAGCAAACGCGATTTCCTTAGTAGCGGCGAGCGAAACGGAATTAGTCTAATCATTAAAAAAAAAACTATTAAACGAAGCAGCTGAATCCTGCACCATAGATGGTGAAAGTCCCGTAGTTTAAAATAGAAAAATTGATTATAAAGTAGCATGGAACACGTGAAATTCCGTGTGAATATACGAGGACCACCTCGTAAGACTAAATACTCCTAAATGACCGATAGTGAAACAGTACCGTGAGGGAAAGGTGAAAAAGAACCCCTGTAGGGGAGTGAAAAAGAACATGAAATCATAAACTGACAATCAGTGGGAGCTAAAGTGACCGCGTGCCTGTTGAAGAATGAGCCGGCGACTTATAGGTAGTGGCTTGGTTAAAATAACTTTTTGGAGCCAAAGCGAAAGCAAGTCTGATAAGGGCGTATGTCACTATTTATAGACCCGAACCCGAGTGATCTAACCATGGCCAGGATGAATCTTGGGTAACACCAAGTGGAAGACCGAACCGACTGATGTTGAAAAATCAGCGGATGAGCTGTGGTTAGGGGTGAAATTCCAGTCGAACTCGGAGCTAGCTGGATCTCCTCGAAATGTGTTGAGGCGCAGCGGTTGATGATGGGCTATTTAGGGGTAAAGCACTGTTTCGGTGCGGGCTGCGAAAGCGGTACCAAATCGTGGCAAACTAAGAATACTAAATAATACGCTTTCCATCAACCAGTAAGACAGTGGGGGATAAGCTTCATTGTCAAAAGGGAAACAGCCCAGATCACCAGTTAAGGCCCCAAAGTGATGGCTAAGTGATAAAGGAAGTAAAAAGGCAAAGACAACCAGAAGGTTTGCTTAGAAGCAGCCATCCTTGAAAGAGTGCGTAATAGCTCACTGGTAGAGCCTTTTTGCGCCGAAAATGAACGGGGCTAAGTCATCCGCCGAAACTGTGGGTTACAGTTTTAACTGTTACGGTAGAGGAGCGTTCCGTTATAGGGTGAAGTTAAAATGTGAATTTTAATGGACGAAACGGAAGTGAGAATGTCGGCTTGAGTAACGAAAACATTGGTGAGAATCCAATGCCCCGAAAACCTAAGGGTTCCTTCACAAGGTTCGTCCATGGAGGGTTAGTCAGGACCTAAGGCGAGATCGAAAGGTGTAGTCGATGGAAAACAGGTTAATATTCCTGTACTTGATTTAATTTGATAAAGAGGGACGGAGAAGGCGGTAACTAGCTAGATATTGGTATTCTAGTAGAAGTATTGAATTCTTAAAAGAATGAAAAAAAACTTTCTTTAGAAAACATACGATCTAACTGGTGCTCTATTTATATAGAGTTTTGGTTTAGTTTTAGTCATACTTCCAAGAAAAGCTTTTATTATCGTTAAATTAAATCAACCTGTACCCTAAACTGACACAAGTAGGTAGGTAGAGAATACTAAGGGGCGCGAGATAACTCTCTCTAAGGAACTCGGCAAAATGGCCCCGTAACTTCGGGAGAAGGGGTGCCTACATAATGTAGGCCGCAGTGACCAGGCCCAGGCGACTGTTTATCAAAAACACAGGTCTCCGCAAAGTCGTAAGACAATGTATGGGGGCTGACGTCTGCCCAGTGCCGGAAGGTAAAAGAAGTTGGTTATTCTTCGGAAAAAGCTGACGACTGAAGCCCCGGTGAACGGCGGCTGTAACTCTGACAGTCCTAAGGTTAATAAACGATATTACGCTCAAAAAAAATAAATCGCTAGCCTTAGTAAAACCGAACTAAATGCTGGAAACTCCCCAAAAACATTACTCTACTCGATTTATATTAAAAATAATATCGGGACTAACAAAAACAAACTTTTGTTAAATCTTGGAAAATTATTAAAGTAAATCAGTGATAATGAGAATGACAAGAGGACAATCAGCAGGAAAGACTAATATAAATTAGAATCCTCAGAGACTATACGTTTGGAGATATATAAAAAACTATGACACAATTAGAATCACAATGGGTTGTTGGATTTGTAGATGGAGAGGGGTGTTTTTTTATAGGGTTAAATAAAAACCCAGAAATGACCCTCGGCTTCCAGGTTTTACCAGAATTTTGTGTTGTTCAACATCGGCGCGATGAACAAATATTGTATGCTTTGAAAAAATTTTGGGGATTTGGTGTTGTAAGAAAAAACCACGGCGATCGATTATGCTATCGTGTTCGAGGGATTACAAATTTAAATAAAACCATTATTCCTTTTTTTGAAAAACATTCTTTAAAAACAAAAAAAAAGATAGACTTTTTAAAATTTAGAAAAGTTTTACAATTAATTGAAAATAAACAACATTTAACTATTCAAGGTTTACTCGAAATCGATGCTATTCGACTTGAGATGAATACAGGTAAATCAAAGAAAAAACTTATTTTAATTGATGGAAAATTAGATTTAATTGATATTTAAGATAGAGTCCAGCCTTTCTTGAAAAAGTTAGGGTATAACTGAGCGAAATTCCTTGTCGAGTAAGTTTCGACCCGCACGAAAGACGTAACGATCTGGGCACTGTCTCGGAGAGAGACTCGGTGAAATAGAAATGTCTGTGAAGATGCGGACTACTTATACCAGGACAGAAAGACCCTATGAAGCTTGACTGTAATTTGGAATTGGGTTCGGGCTTTTTTTGCGCAGTCTAGGTGGGAGGCGTTGATATTAAGTTTTCGGACTTAATGGAGCCATCAGTGAGAGACCACTCTAAAAGAGCTAGAATTCTAATAGGACTCCTTGAATCAGGATCCTTGACAGTTTCAGATGGACAGTTTGACTGGGGCGGTGACCTCCCAAAAGGTAACGGAGGTGTGCAAAGGTTCCCTCAAGCTGGACGGAAATCAGCTGTAGAGTGCAAAGGTATAAGGGAGCTTGACTGCAAGACCAACAAGTCGAGCAGAGGCGAAAGCCGGCCTTAGTGATCCGACGGTTCCGAGTGGAAGGGCCGTCGCTCAACGGATAAAAGTTACTCTAGGGATAACAGGCTGATCTCCCCCAAGAGTTCACATCGACGGGGAGGTTTGGCACCTCGATGTCGTTTCATCGCAACCTGGGGCTGGAGTAGGTCCCAAGGGTTGGGCTGTTCGCCCATAAAAGCGGTACGTGAGATGGGTTCAGAACGTCGCGAGACAGTTCGGTCCATATCCGGTATAAGCGTAAGAGCATTGAGAGGATCTCAACATTGTACGAGAGGACCCGAAGGGACGTACCGATGGTGTACCAGTTCTTATGCCAATAGGAAACGCTGGGTAGCTATGTACGGAGTGGATAATCGCTGAAAGCATTTAAGTGAGAAGCCCACCTCAAGATGAATGCTCTCTATCAGATCGCGGCAAGACAAGCCGATAGATTGGCATCAAGTGTAAGATTAGTAATAATTTCAGCTGAGATGTACAAAGGATCGACTGATTTTGACCTTATATAATAAAATATGATAAAAAATTTTTGGTGTCTTAGCTAATTCGGAACAACACTATACCATCTCGAACTAGATTGTTAAACGGATTAGGGGTAACGATAGTAAGGGGGTAGCCCTTTGTGAAAATAACCTGATGCCAATTTATAAAATAAAATATTAAATTATTTTAATTATTTAAAAACAATAGTATATTTAAAAAAAATTATACAGTTTTTATTTATAAATATAAATTTTGGTTTGGCCCCTTAATTAAAAAATAAAAACGTATAATAAAAATAAAAATTAAGAGTTAAATACTACAAAAATACGTTTTTTAAATGTACTTTATTTTATAATAAAGTTTTATTTTAATTTTATTTTTATAAATATTTATAAAATAATAATTTTGTACTAGTATTATAAAATAAAATATTTGTTTTTAGGAGTAATATAATGACAATTAGTCCACCAGAACGCGAAGCAAAAAAAGTTAAAATTGTTGTTGATCGTGATCCCGTAGAAACTAGTTTTGAAAAATGGGCGAAACCCGGGCATTTTTCTCGTAGTTTAGCAAAAGGACCTACAACAACAACTTGGATTTGGAACTTACATGCAGATGTTCATGATTTTGATGCTCATACGTCAGATTTAGAAGATATTTCACGTAAAATTTTTAGTGCGCACTTTGGTCAATTAGGTGTAATTTTCATTTGGTTATCAGGTATGTATTTTCACGGAGCTCGTTTTTCAAATTACGAAGCATGGTTAAGTGATCCTACACATATCAAACCAAGTGCACAAGTAGTTTGGCCGATTGTTGGTCAAGAAATTTTAAATGGAGATGTAGGTGGCGGTTTCCAGGGTATTCAGATAACTTCTGGTTTTTTCCAATTATGGAGAGCTAGTGGAATTACAACTGAGTTACAATTATATTCTACAGCAATTGGTGGTTTAGTTATGGCTGCAGCAATGTTTTTTGCTGGTTGGTTTCATTATCACAAAAGTGCACCAAAACTAGAATGGTTTCAAAATGTTGAATCTATGTTAAACCATCACTTAGCTGGTTTACTTGGTTTAGGTAGTTTAGGTTGGGCAGGACACCAAATTCATGTATCTTTACCAGTTAATAAACTATTAGACGCTGGTGTTGATCCACAAGAAATCCCATTACCACATGAATTATTATTAAATCCAAGTTTAATGGCTCAGTTATACCCTAGTTTTAAACAAGGTTTAACACCTTTCTTTACTTTAAACTGGTCTGAATATAGTGATTTTTTAACATTCCAAGGTGGTTTAAATCCAGTAACAGGGGGTTTATGGTTAACTGATACAGCACACCATCATTTAGCGATTGCTGTTTTATTTATTGTAGCGGGTCATATGTATCGTACTAATTGGGGTATTGGACATAGCATGAAAGAAATTTTAGAAGCGCACAAAGGTCCATTTACTGGTGAAGGCCACAGTGGTTTATATGAAATTTTAACAACTTCGTGGCATGCTCAATTAGCAATTAACTTAGCTTTATTTGGATCATTATCTATTATTGTGGCTCACCATATGTATGCTATGCCACCTTATCCATATTTAGCTACTGATTATGCTACACAATTATCTTTATTTACACACCATAATTGGATTGGTGGTTTTTGTATCGTTGGGGCTGGGGCTCATGCTGCTATTTTTATGGTTCGTGATTATAATCCAACAAATAACTATAATAATTTACTAGATCGTATGATTCGTCATCGAGATGCTATTATTTCTCATTTAAATTGGGTTTGTATTTTTTTAGGTTTCCATAGTTTTGGTCTTTATATCCATAATGATACATTAAGCGCATTAGGTCGTCCTGCAGATATGTTCTCTGATACAGCTATTCAATTGCAACCAATTTTTGCCCAATGGATTCAAAAAACTCATTTCTTAGCACCAAACGCTACTGCTCCTAATGCTTTAGCAGGTACAAGTCCATCTTGGGGTGGGGATGTTGTAGCCGTTGGTGGTAAAGTTGCAATGATGCCAATTTCATTAGGTACATCAGATTTCTTAGTTCACCATATACACGCGTTTACAATTCACGTAACAGTATTGATTTTATTAAAAGGTGTATTATTTGCACGTAGTTCTCGTTTAATTCCTGATAAATCAAATTTAGGTTTCCGTTTCCCTTGTGATGGTCCAGGTCGTGGTGGAACATGTCAAGTTTCAGCATGGGATCATGTTTTCTTAGGATTATTCTGGATGTATAATTCATTATCAATTGTTATTTTTCACTTTAGTTGGAAAATGCAATCCGATGTTTGGGGTACAGTTAATGCTTCTGGAATTTCGCATATTACAGGAGGTAACTTTGCTCAAAGTGCTAATACTATTAATGGTTGGTTACGTGACTTTTTATGGGCTCAATCAGCTCAAGTTATTCAATCATATGGTTCAGCATTGTCGGCGTATGGTTTAATTTTCTTAGGTGCACACTTTGTATGGGCATTTAGTCTTATGTTCTTATTTAGTGGACGTGGCTATTGGCAAGAATTAATTGAATCTATTTTATGGGCTCATAATAAATTAAAAGTAGCTCCAGCTATTCAACCTCGTGCTTTAAGTATTACTCAAGGTCGAGCTGTTGGTGTTGCACATTATTTATTAGGGGGAATTGCTACAACTTGGTCATTCTTCTTAGCTCGTATAATTTCTGTAGGTTAATAATAAATATTTAACTTATAGATTTTAAATATTTATAAAAATTTTATAAATATTTAAAAAATTATAGATTAATAATAAATTTTATATTTATTATTAATCTATAAATAATATAAATAAGTATAAAAAAACTTTTTTAAAATTAAATTTTAATATTTACAATATAAAATATTTATTATATATTTAAATATATAATAAATATTTTATTATAATAAAAAAAATTGTTAATCCGTAATTTTATTTATTTACTTATATTTTTTATTAATTATGTCTCATTCTGTAAAAATCTATGAAACATGTATTGGTTGTACGCAATGTGTACGTGCATGTCCTACAGATGTATTAGAAATGGTACCTTGGGATGGTTGTAAAGCAAGTCAAATTGCTTCTGCTCCTCGTACTGAAGATTGTGTTGGTTGTAAGCGTTGTGAAACAGCTTGCCCTACTGATTTTTTAAGTGTACGAGTATACTTAGGTTCAGAAACAACTCGTAGTATGGGATTAAGTTATTAAGAAATTATTTATTTTCTCTGTTTAACAGAGAAAATAAATAATTTTATTAAAAAATTAAAAATGTTTTATAATACAAAATTTTTAAACCTATTAAATTCTTTTTATTTTAATATTTTAAATAAATTTAAATCTATCGAAAAATATTTTGTTATTTATATATTTTTACTATTATTAGGTTTTATTTGTGGTAATTTATTTGGTACTTTTTTAATTTTTTTTAGATTTTATACTAATTGGGATGGTCTAATTATTATATTAACAATTTTAGTTATTGAATTTATAAATTTTATAACATATATAAAATCACTTAAATATCATAAATTAAATAAATTTTTTTTAAAAATATATAAAAATAAATTTATTTTTTTATTATTAAAAAATTTAAAATTTTTAAATTTTTATAAAATGGGTTTATTACTAGGTTTTTTTATAGACGCTTTTAAAGTAGGTAGTTAATTTTATTATTAATAATTATTAATATGTAATTAATAAATTATATAATATATAAAATTTTTGGTAAAAATATAATTAAAAATTTATTAAATGTTTAATATTAATTTAGAAACTAGTCTTATAAATATAAATTTTATCATTTTATTTGTAGCAATGATTTTATATTGGTTAAAATCATCTTTTTTTTTAAAGTCTTTTAGTAACTTACCTGATATACTTATTATAATTAGTAATATATTACAATTTACATTTCTTTGTATTCGTTGGGTAAATTCAAATCATTTTCCTTTAAGTAATTTATATGAATCACTTTTATTTTTATCATATAGTTTAACTAGTATACTAATTATTTTTAATTTTAACATTAACGTTGGGATTGGTAAAAAAAATTATTTTAAAAATTTTTATAACAATTTAGTATCATTATTTTTAAAAAATAATAATCAAATAAATAAAACAGTATATTCAAATAATTCATTTTTAAACTCTATCTTTGGTTCAATTTTAACGCCGTTAATTTTATTATTAAATACTTTTGCTAATTTTAGTTTACCTATTGAATTAAAAACAGCAAATGCTTTAGTACCTGCACTTAAATCTAATTGGTTATTAATGCATGTAACAGTTATGATATTAAGCTACGCTGCATTATTATGCGGTTGTTTATTTTCAATAGCTTATTTAATTTTGACTTTTGTAAGTAATTTTTTATATAATAAAAATAAAGAAGTTTTATTATTAGATAATCAATTAGATTCTGAAAATTATTTGTATGAAGATTCTAATTTAATTAAAAAGAATAATTTAGTTTTTAACTCTTATTTTTTTGATATAAATAAAATTAAAGAAACGCAATTTGAAAATACAACTTTTAGAAAAGGTTTTATATTAGATAATTTAGTTTCTTTAATGTTAACCTTAGATAATTTAAGTTATAGAATTTTAGGTCTAGGTTTTCCATTATTGACAATGGGTTTATTATCTGGAGCGGTTTGGGCTAACCAAACATGGGGTTCTTATTGGAGTTGGGATCCTAAAGAAACTTGGGCTTTAATTACATGGTTTATATTTGCAATTTATTTCCATACTCGTTTATCAAAAGGATGGAATGGTTTTAAATCTTCTTTATTAGCCAGTTTTGGTTTTATAATTATTTGGATTTGTTATTTAGGTGTTAATTTAATGGGTAAAGGGTTACATAGTTATGGTTTTTTATCATAATAATTATGGGCTAGGAGGGATTTGAACCCCCGACACCACGGTTCGTAGCCGTGTGCTCTAGTCCACTGAGCTACAAGCCCTATTATATTTTTTATATTAAATTATAATATAATTATATTTGTTATAATTTAATTTTACAAGCTCTATTTATTCGAAGGAAATTAAATATGTTTTTTATTAATGCATTAAAAGATTATGTTGATCATATTAATGATATATTATTTATATTAAATGGAAATTTTAATGCTTTTATTTTTTTTAAATCTATTTTTTTGTATATTGGTAACTCTTTAAGTATATTTTTTATTTATTTATTATCCTTTAAGTGGTTAACTGATTTTATAGAATTACCGGCAAATTTTAAGCATAATTACATAGCAATATTAGAAGGTAAAAATTTATTTGAAACAGCCCTTGAAATTGAGCTTGATAAAAGCTTTTTTTCATTTTTTGAAAATTCATCATTAAATTCTAAAAATTTTTTTACAGGTTTTTTAAATAGTTTTTTTTTAGTTCTTCCTTTTTCAATACCTCAATTATTAACAATTAGAGCTCTTATTATTAATGGATTACCTGCCGGTATTTTTGCTGCTTTAGGAACAATAGTCGGCCAATTTATTTTTTTTAGTTCTATTTTATTCGGTTTTGAATTTTTGGTTTTACCTTTTTTAACTTTTGAACCTTTTAATCTTTTATTAGGTTTATTTTTATTGGTAAATTTACTTTATAATATGATTCATAATCCAAATATGAAAATTATAAATTTTTATCAAAAAGATATTTTATTAAAATTATTTGGATTAAACTTTATTTTATCTTGGACTGAACAAACATCAATTTATAACTATTTTGGTAATTTAACTGTTAATGGTTATTCTAATTTATTACAAACTAATGAAAATAGTAAATATTTTTTTCTAAATAATTTTTCTTATTTAATTGGTATTTTATTAGGTAGTTTAGTTTTTACAGCATTATTTGGTTTTTTAATAATTAATATTTATAATTTTATTTCTAATACTATATGTTCTAAAATCCCTTTTATTATTGTAAATGAACGTTTTCATTATATTAGTTTATTTATAACGACAATTTTGTGTTTTAATAATATTCCTTATTATGGCTTTGATTATTTAATTTATGGTCCGTTAGGTTTTGTTTCTGAGGATAGGTTTTTAGAAAACACTCTTCCTAAACCTGTTTATAGTTCTTTTAGAACAAATAAAGATAAAATGTCTGTTATAAATATAGCTACAAATCCATTAAATTTTGATAAATCAGATTTAATAAAAAAAGATATAACTAATTATTTAAAATATGAACAATATAGTTTAGAATCTGAAAGTTTGTGGAAAAATAGATTTAATTTAAGAACAGATCAAAGAAGTAGTACTCGCAAACAAATAAATAGTACTAAAAAAAATAATTTTAAACAAATTCAATTTGAAGTTCCTAATTATGAAACACCTAACTTAGAATTATATAGTACAAAACTTCAAAAAAAAGAAAGTGCAATTGAAGATATTTTTACTCAATTATTTAGAAACGATATTTATTTAGGTTATCAAGATGCCAATTCAAAAAATCAAATAAAGCAAGTTCAAGTTCATCGCGAATTTAGAGAAAAATATTATAGTAACCCTGTATATAAAGCTTTAATGCATTTAGATATGCACCCTTTTTTATGGGGACAACCTAATTCGTATAATTTAACAGTAAATGACGAAATTGATTTATTTAAACGTCGACTTATTTTACAAAATTATTTAAACACTATTCAAGATTATAAAAAATTGGTTATTAATAATAAAGAATCGTACGCTGAAAAAGTTTATAATCAACAATTTAAAGGTTCTTTAAGTTTAATAAGACACTTTAATGCTGTTAATTTAAATTTTGATATTAATAAAAATGATTCTTTAAACTCAGAATTTAGTTTAAAAAAGGTTTTAAAGTTTGATCAACCACAATATAATAATTTTTCAAATGAAAATAAGGTTTTTTTACATGAAGAACTTAATAAAACTAATTTAGATCCATCAAAATATATGGTATTAAATAATACTGCTCCACTATATATTGGATGGGATTCTTCGTTACGAAAATTTCTTATTAAAGCTAGTTATGTACCAGAAAATTTACAATCGGGTGATTTGAGTTATGATTTTAGAGATAATAAAAATATAGCATCTAAAAATTTACCTTTTTATTTTACCTTTCAATCATGGTCTCCTGCGATTGAAAATGTTAAAAATCAATCAAATTTAATTCTTAAGTTACCATCATTAGAGCTTTCATCTGAACAATTAGATAATTTTAAACAAGTATTGCAATTTGATACAAATAAAAATAATGAGTCTCGTAATTTGAAAACAAGTACAAAAAAAGTAATTAGTTCAAAAACAAGTGATTATTTATTAAACCGTTTACCAAATTATAATTGGTATTGGGCAAAATCTAAACTAGACTCAAAATCAAAAAAATATTTAGAATTAGGCGAAACTTTACCAACAAGATTAGATGGTATTGCATGGCCCGGTATTAATGACAAATTATTAATAAATAAATTATTAAATAAATTATAATTAATAATAATTGACAATGTATAAAAAAGTTTTTATTATATAATTTTAATATATATTATATATAATATATATTAAAATTATATATGCGAACATAGTTTAGAGGTAAAATATCGCCTTGCCAAGGCGAGGTCGGGGGTTCGATTCCCCCTGTTCGCAATATTTAAAAAATTAAAATTGACATAATTTATATATTTATTTATAATAATATATAACAAACAAATAATTTGTTTGGGAAAAATTTTTAACTTTTTAAAAATAAATATAAATAAATATGACTGCAATTTTAGAACGCCGCGAAGCTTCATCTTTATGGGCTCGCTTCTGTGAATGGGTAACTTCAACTGAAAACCGTTTATACGTAGGTTGGTTTGGTGTTATCATGATCCCAACATTATTAACAGCTATTTCAGTATTCATCATCGCATTTGTTGCTGCACCACCTGTAGACATCGATGGTATCCGTGAACCAGTTTCAGGTTCATTATTATACGGAAACAACATCATTTCTGGTGCTGTAGTTCCAACTTCAAACGCTATTGGTTTACACTTCTACCCAATCTGGGAAGCTGCTTCTGTAGATGAGTGGTTATACAACGGTGGTCCGTACCAATTAATCGTTTGTCACTTCTTCTTAGGTGTATGTGCTTACATGGGTCGTGAGTGGGAATTATCTTTCCGTTTAGGTATGCGTCCATGGATCGCAGTAGCTTACTCAGCTCCTGTAGCTGCAGCATCTGCTGTATTCATTGTTTACCCAATTGGTCAAGGTTCATTCTCTGATGGTATGCCTTTAGGTATCTCAGGTACTTTCAACTTCATGATTGTATTCCAAGCTGAACACAACATCTTAATGCACCCATTCCACATGTTAGGTGTAGCTGGTGTATTCGGTGGATCTTTATTCTCAGCAATGCACGGTTCATTAGTAACTTCATCTTTAATTCGTGAAACTACTGAAAACGAATCTGCTAACGAAGGTTACAAATTCGGACAAGAAGAAGAAACTTACAACATCGTTGCTGCTCACGGTTACTTTGGTCGTTTAATCTTCCAATATGCATCATTCAACAACTCACGTTCATTACACTTCTTCTTAGCTGCTTGGCCAGTTGTAGGTATTTGGTTCACTGCTTTAGGTATTTCGACAATGGCATTCAACTTAAACGGTTTCAACTTCAACCAATCAATCGTTGATTCTCAAGGTCGTGTATTAAACTCTTGGGCTGATATCATCAACCGTGCTAACTTAGGTATGGAAGTAATGCACGAGCGTAACGCTCACAACTTCCCATTAGATTTAGCATCAGTTGAAGCTCCTTCAATCAATGGTTAATCTTTTGTTATTAATTAATTATCACTTTTTAAAAGTGATAATTAATAAACCTATGTATGCTATATTAATATACATATACATATTAATATACATATTAATATTAATATATAATTATTAGAACATGAAAATACATTTTCCAATAATAAAATATATATATATATAATAAAATAATAAATATATAATAAAATAATAAAAAAAATAATTATAAACAAAAAATAAATAAAAAAATATATTTATTATGCCCTTTAGTAAAAACTTTTTACTAAAGGGCATAATAAATATAATTTTTAGATTATTATACTTAGAAGGGAGGTAAAATATGGATCATAATAATAATAATGTTACTAATCTTTTTAGTTATATTTTATTACTTGGGTAATTTTTATCTCGCATGATGGCCGAGAATGAGCAAAAAAGAAAAGACGAAGCAAAAGAGTTTCGATAGACGGCCGATCAAAAACAATTTGAATCAAATTTAAATAGAACAAAAAGAACTACTGACCCAAGGAACTATGGCTACAATCGGAATAGGTGCTATAGTTTATTCTGGCAAGTAATAAACAAAACTTGGAAGCTAGACTACAGACGTTAACTCAAAGCGACCAAGATATTAGAAATGCCTGGTTTACGCCCAACAAATATAAAACCAACTTCTAACGGTCCCGCGTATTCATATGTTACGGCGAGTTTGGAAAGCGTTGGTGGACGAAAATACAAAATTTAAATAAATATGATTGAAAACAAAAAGGATAAAAATTTATGGATAAAAATTTGACTAGCGAATTAGATCATATTAAAAATGTTGTTGAGATGATAGAAAAAAAAGTTGATTTAAACTCGCAAAAAATATCTGGGGTTGAATCAACATTAAAAAACCAAATAGAAATAGTACAAGATAAAGTAGCTGATATAAGTAAATTAATAACTTCAAATGAAACTGCAATTTCAAAATATTTAACCGAAATAAATAATGTAACTTTGTTTGAATTAAAAACAACTCTTAAAAATCAAATAATCGAATCTGCTGGGACTGAAACATCAACTTTAGCTGCTTTAATTTCAAATTTAGAAAATATTATAAATACTAATATATCAGTTTATAGCGAAACTGAACTAAAATTATTAAAGGAAATAAAAAGTTTAATAGAGAAAAAATAAAATTAATTTTAATATTAATAATATTGATAAAAATGAATAAAAATATAAATAAAAATGAGTGGGAATTTATTGATTATTGTAATGTTTATTTAATTTCAAACGAAAATTTTTTTGAATATTTTGAAAGGGTTCTATTGCCAACTTTGCCTTCTGGGATTGGAACTAGACAAGCTTTTAAAAGTTTTAGAACAAAATTAGCAAGTAAACCAAAGTTAGCGAGCAATCGGGTAAAAATAGAATCTTTGGAGCGGTTAAATAATTCGATAACGTTACAAGAACAAAAACAAAGATCCATTTGTTTAGAGAATGATCTTTATACTTACAGAACTAAAGTTGATGAATCGATAGCAGATGTTATTAATAAATTATACGATTTAAATTTTGAATTTAATCAAAATAATGAGGAGATAAACAATAAATTAAATTTAATTTCAAACGATATTTCATTAATAAAAAGTTCAATTGAAAACATTGAGGCTGATAAAGATTTTTTAAAAGAAATATTACAACGATTAGATAATAAATTAGATAAACTAATTGATTTCTTGAAGAGTTTAGAACAAAATATTAAAAATGAATTTTATAATTTATTAACAGAAATAAAAAATTTATTTAGTACTAATATTGAAAAAATAATAAATAAAATGGATGCATTAACAAATTTAATTAAAAATACGTTTAAAAGTGTTAATGATTTAATAATAGAAAAATTTGTAGAGTTAAATTTAAATATTGATACTATCATTAGTATAACAAATAAAACTTATAATTTATTAGATGAATTATTAAAAGAGTTTAAATTATTTGATTTTATTAAATTAAAAGATTTATTAATAAAAAATAAAACAGAAATAATTGATACTACAACAAATTGTAAAAAATTAAT